AAGCAAGGGAACGTGATGGAGTTATGTGAACCGATTCAATTGTACAAATATATCTCCAGTCCTGTCAACCGCTAAACCGAATTTTCATTCCTTTTTGCCGGATTTAGTAACTGGGAGACTCCACTGAGATTGAAACGAAATCCACAAACCTTTTTGATTATTCCTTGATTCTTCGGGTAGTGGTAAGGTTTCAGTTCATACTGACTATGGCCAAGGGTTCGAATCGGGCCCCGCCCGCACTCAATCATCTCTAAAGCGGTGTTCGATTCCCTCCTCGTACAGAGACCTTTTTTTCACGGCCTGACAAGGCCACGCTTGTCTCACAGGCAAGTCTTTTCACCAATATTAAGAAAATAATAACATATGAATAGAAAAAAAAAAAAGGGGGGGGGGCATTCTCTTTTCGCCTAAATACTCGGTTGGATGTAACGGCGTGGGTTGTTACTGCGCAACTCCAGCTGTGCACTGCGCGGAAATACTTATATCTCCTCCGGAATAGACAAGGGATCATTTTCCTAGCAAGTGATTTTGGGTGCGAGAAGACAAGTACAAGCTAGATAGGAAAATGCCAGGATCAATTCCCGAAGAAGATATAACTATTTCGTAAGTTGCATAGACGGACTAATTGGGATAGCGGAACCAGCTTTTAATACAAATCATTTGAATAGAGAAAAAAAAAAAAAAAAAAAAAAAAATAAGAAGTTTCGTACCACAATTCGAAGTGGGTCTAAAAGAAGGTATTCCGTGTGATTTCGATAATGGGATCTATGAAGATACCCGATAGGGTTGATGCTATTGCACGAATGATCATAACTATTTCAAGAGAATTTTTCGAAATCGAAATTGATGGAGAAACTAATGAATTTTGTCTAGAAGTTATCGGTGTGTCGCTCCTCCCACTCTTACCGGTGAACATTGATTTAATTATTTTTAGATAGTAATAGATAGAAATGACACTTGTAACGAGCGCCACCGGAACTGATGGGTACGAACCAGCTTTCCATCCATGCCAAAAGAGATAGAGTTTACCGAAAAAACCGGATGGTGGAGGCATACCCCCTAGGGATGGTGAACGTAAAACCGGAGAGAATGTTAGAACAGGATCCTTCATGTATAATCCCGCGTAATCCCTGATATTATCAGTTCCGGTTCGTAAACCAAATGGGGTGATACGAGCAAAAGTTCCCAAATTCATGAATATATAGAGAAACGTATAAGTTATCATACTTGCATAACCGTTCCCCGAATCTGCAGCAAGTACCCCAATCATGATATATCCAATTTGGCTTATAGAAGGATAAGCTAGCATACGTTTTATGCTTCTTTGAGTAACGGCAATTAGATTTCCTAATATCATACTAAAAGTAGCTAATAATCCCACCGCGGCATGCCACTCATTAGATAAGTATGGGAAAATTAGACCGAAGAGTCTTGTAAATGAAGCTGGAGCTGCTACTTTAGAGGTAACGGAAAGAAAAGCAACGACTGGTGTAGGAGAGTCAGAGTCGAAAAGAAGATTTTCGATCTTTCCGCTCATTCAGAACCGTGCATGAAATTCTCACCTCACACGGCTCCTGGTTCGGGAGAGAGTCATAACTGGTATTGCTCCCAGAACCTTCCTCGTGTATGTCTCAAATTCACTCGATGCAAAGAATAGTTGTTAACTTCTCGAGGAATCCCTCATCATTTGTTTCTATCTACCGCCAGGGAGTTTCGTCTCAAATTCCTTCTTGCTTGTTTGTCCTTCTTCCTTTTTTAACGGAATCCTTTCAACAGCTTTTGATAGGCACATGCGACAGGCGGAAGAGACAAATTGCGACTTTCTTCGTTCCCGATAGGCACAGATATTATCTTATAATATGATATCTGTAAGATAAATATTTCTTTCTGGCATCCATGGCTGAACGGTCAAAGCACCCAACTCATAATTGGCGAATTCACAGGTTCAACTCCTGTTGGATGCAATTATACAATAAATCATGACAAAAAAAAAAAGATAATTACTACTGAGATCAAATGAATTGAAAAACTGGAAACAAATCAATAAACTATACAGGAGTAATTGCAATGGGAAAAGAAAAAAGAAAAGATATATATATATATATCTATTTTCTTTTTTCTTTTCTTTCTCAAAAATGGGAGGAAAAGTGAGAGGGATACTAAAGTGAGAGGGATACTAAAGTGAGAGGGATACTACGGATAAGTCGAAAAATCAGGTTGTTACTGAAAAGTCTATTCGTCTCTTGCAACAGAATCAATATACTTTTCAAGTAGACTCAAAACTAACTAAAACTGAAATGAAAAATTGGATTGAACGATTCTTCGACGTCAAGGTAGAAGGTACAAACAGTAGTCGAATAGCAAATAGCAATGGAAGAAGAGTAACTAAAGTAAACTTTAATTCCACGAACAAAAAAAAAATGATTGTTAGGCTCAAAAGAAATTATTTTATTCCGCTGTTTTTAAGTCAGACTTAGACTTTTATTTATTCTCCTGCTTCTCCCTGAAAAAAAAAATTTATTTAACGAGGAAAAAAAGGTATGGCTATATAAGCATATGAAATGTATACCCCGAATGTCCAAAACCGAAGTCTCGTGAAAGCGAAAGGACGTAAACCCTGTAAAAGATTAACTTACGGCAAAATATGTAGAAATGGACGCAACAGTACGGGAATAATAACCAGTAGACACAGGGGGGGCGCTCATAAGCGTCTATATCGGGAAATCGATTTCCGAAGAAACAAATTGGATATTGCTGGAAGAATAGGGAGTATCGAGTACGACCCCAACCGCAATGCATCAATTTGTTTAGTCAATTACGTAGATGGTGAAAAGAGATATATCTTGCATGCCCGAGGAATGGGGATCGGAGACGTCATTACGTCTGGCCCCGACGCATCTATTTCAGTAGGAAATGCCTTACCTCTGAGCGCGGGTTGAATAAATGATTTGCGTATTCAGAGACTAATCGATTGGGTTGTAGGATAGACTCGCAAACCCGGCACTATTTTGAAGTTGCGAGAAACTTCAGAGTAAACTTTGTTGGACAACCAACTGAGGACAGTAGCATGTGCCAAAATTTAATGAATATAAAAAATACATTAATTTGCAAGGGTAAGATAATATGGAAACGGGGAAATAGTTTCAAAATTGGGACAATAAGCGGGGCGGGAAGCATTTTCTACACATAACATATCGGAAGTGAAGAAGAGATAAACCAATTCGGGTTGACGGTCAGAGGCAATACCGAAACTACAAACAAGGTAGAGTAACATACAAAAAAAAAATGCAAAGAGACGTAATTATATAAAGTAAATGCCAGGAAAATAAGTTTCCTAAGTTATCCCGAACATTAAATAGTGTTGACGCAAATCATCAAAGTCATCAATTCTGTTGCCAAATTCCTGATAAAGAATGGAAAAGCCAGGTGCGGGCAAACGAGAGAGAAGCCGAAGATGTGGTAAAAGGGCTGAAAATGATTTTCCCCTATTTCAACAAATGTTGATTAAATGGAGTGAGCATGTATCCCGACGACATGATATCTCACCTCTGTTCTTCTGCATCCAGAAAGCTGTATGCCCTGAAAGGGGCTTGTACAGTTTGGGAAGGGGTCTTCCCAAGTCGACCTTTATCAATGAAAGGACACGTCAGGGGGATCTACTTCAACCAAAATACCTTTAGGAACTACTATACATAATATAGAGCTGAAATCTGGGAAAGGTGGATAATTAGTTAGAGCAGCCGGTGCAGTAGCGAAAGTAGTTGCAAAAGAAGGTCGACGAGCTACACTAAGATTACCTTCCGGCGAAATTCGTTTAGTACCTCAAAATTGTTTAGCTAGTATAGGCCGGGTGGGAAATATAGATATAAATAATAAAGGTTTGGGGAAAGCAGGGTCCAGGCGATGGTTAGGAGAAAGACCCAAAGTCAGGGGCTCAGCTATGAATCCCGTGGATCATCCACACGGAGGGGGGGAAGGCAGAACATCGATCGGTAGAAAAAAGCCATCAACCCCCTGGGGACACGTCGCACTTGGAGGAAGGAGTCGCAAAAAAAAGTCTAGTAACTCCCTTATACTTCGTCGACGTAGAGGTTCTTGATAAATGGAAGTATTAGGAAAGGAGTAGCTGTTCACGGCACGTTCATCAAGAAGAGGTCCCTTTGTTGCCAATCACTTAATACGGGAAATTCAAAACCTTAATATACGAAAAGAAAGAAAATTAGTTACGACTTGGTCGCGTGCTTCTGCAATAGTCCCTATTATGATCGGTCACACGATTGCCATCCATAATGGGCGGGAGCATTTACCTATTTACGTAACCGATCGTATGGTGGGTCATAAACTGGGGGAATTTGTACCCACCCGAAATTTTCGGGGACATGCCAAAAACGATAAAGGATCTCGTCGATAACTAGGAAATCATATGTCATGGGAAACATAAATAAATTAGGAGCGCAAGCTGCAAGAAGGAATGTCCGTGTGTCAGTTGCCAAAATGCGACGTATTATTGATCAGATACGAAATTGTTCGTACGAAGAAGCACTTGTATTACCCGAATTCATGCCCTATAGAGCATGTTACTCTGTATCGCAACTGGTTCTTTCCGCAGCTGCAAATGCAAGTACCAATCTTGGACTAAATAAATCCGATTTGTTCATCAGTGAAGCTTGGGTAGATAAGGCCACGTATTTACGGAGGTTTCGTCCGCGAGCTCAAGGGCGTGGTTACCCAATAAAAAGACCCATATGTAAAGTAACTATTCAACCGAACTCGAAGTCTGTTGGGAAGTGAAAAAAAAAAAAAGAAACGCATATAAATTGATGTCTAATTTAAATATATTGAGAAACCAGAAGAAGTTACAGAAAAAAAAAGTTTAATAATGAATTGAGGAAATATTAGGTATGGGGCGAAAGATTCATCCACTTGGTTTTCGACTCGGTGTAAATTAGAAACATTATTCTTACTGGTTTGCGCAGAAAAAAGACTATCCAAAGTTTCTCGAAGGAGATAGAAAGATACGCAATTTTGTCGAAAATTATATTCACAAACACGTGAAAAATGTTTCTAACTACGGCGGAGTTGGGCATATCGAAATCCAGCGAAAAACAGATCTTATTCAAATTGATATACATACCGGATTTCCTGATTTACTGATTGAGGAACAGAATTTGGGGATTAGTCAAATGAAGAGTGATCCGGGAAGCATTTTAGGACTCGGAAATAGAAATCTCCGAGTGACCTTAACTAGTGTTACCCAACCATATGGAGAACCTAAAATTTTAGCGGAACACGTTGCCTTGCAACTGAGAAGTAGAGTTCCTTTTCGACGAACTATGAAAAAAACCATTGAAATGGTTGGAAGAACCAATGGTAAAGGCATTAAGATACAAATAGCTGGACGTCTAAATGGTAGTGAAATGGCTCGCGTCGAATGGGCTAGAGAAGGTAGAGTTCCCCTCCAAACAATTAAAGCCGACGTTAGTTATTGTTACCATCCGGCTCAGACAATTCATGGGGTTCTGGGTATAAAAATTTGGATATTTCGAGATACTCAGTAATTCCTACGCGATGTAAAGAATCTACTTTTCAATAAATCTCGATGCAAATTGAGGTAGCTTCATATTATTTCAACTTCAATCTCTTTTATTCTAAGTTTTGAAAAATTTCTGCTATGCTTAGTGGGCGACTCGTTAAAAAACATCTTTTTGTCCGTAAAAGGAAATACCTAATTGGGAGTTAAACCCTACCGAATATTCATTAAGCGAATCCTCAATACGCTGCAAAATTAGGAATTATTTTGTCGCGAAGAAACTTTTCATCCGTGGAACCCTTGTCTCTAGGAAAGCTGAAAACAATATTATTTCACGGTAATTTCAAGGAAACCTAAATATTTCAAGTCGTTTGTTTCCCTCACAACTAGTCGTATGGTTAACCGCCTAACTCTCAAAAGGTAACGTGATGCAGCACGATTACAGTGGAGAAAGAGCTTCCAGTCAATTACTACTGAGAACATTGACTCAAGAAAACTGGAACATAATGTGGTACTAAAGCTCCGTTGCCGAGAGGGAGGACCTAAACGTCTGCTCAAAAAGATTAAAACAACGAGGAAACTTCCAAATATCATTTAATCCATGAATAACAAAATCTGGCAAGTAGGATGGCGGGGGAAGCTCACAGGTTCTTCTTTAGGGCTGAAAAGAAAGGACTTAAACAATGAAGCCCATTCCCGCCCGTATATTCGGTGCTAAATAGTACCGAAATCGCTTCTCGTAGACGGTAATAATTTAATAAAAAACGGATATAGCAACACAAAAGCTAGCAGTTAATTGATTTGCCAGAAGAGAAGTTAGAAGGAATATTGGAGTTACGAGGAGCCGGCTGGAAGGAGACTTCCACAGCCGGTTCTGCAGCAGAGATGAATAAATTTTGTCAGCATCGATTGCAACCCCAGACGAACTAAATACCGTAAGCAACATAAAGGAAGATTGAAAGGAATCGCCAGTCGCGGCAACGTAGTTTCATTCGGAAAATTTGCACTTCAAGCACTTGAACCTGCTTGGATTACAGCTAGACAAATAGAGGCGGGGAGAAGGGCAATAACGCGACACGCCCGTCGGGGTGGGAAACTATGGATACGCATTTTCCCCGATAAACCGATCACCATGAGACCAGCCGAAACGCGTATGGGCTCAGGTAAAGGATCTCCAGAATACTGGGTATCGGTCATCAAACCCGGTCGAATAATTTATGAATTAGGTGGAGTATCCGAAGATGTGGCCGAGGCTGCTATGTTGATGGCCGCCCACAAGATGCCTATACCTACCAGATTAGTAATTTCAAAAAAATTGTGATTTTTTCGAGGCAGTGGGGGAACAGTAATATTTTTGATAAATCCAAGAGGCAATACCTGCAATCCTTCCCCACATAATATATTAAAGAAACAAACGTGTGGTACCAAAGAGTTTCCCTCTCCATAAAATTTTTCTTTACAATGAAATTAATCTTCTACGAAGAAGTCGGCAAATTATTCAAATAACTCAACGATTGTGCCGGTTACTCCGACAGCAGTATTTGAAACCCAATTTCTACAGCAGACATATCTTATTAATTCCTGCCTCGATATTATCGACACTGTGGTATCGGTAATTTAATTTTTCCGCTGCAACATCAGCAACTTAAATCTTTTCCCCACGTTTTATACCCATTTGGATGGTATTTGGTTAGTATGGATCAAATATACTTTCTTTGTCAAAATGTGATATGTATGTAGCTATGTATATAGTTATATATATAGTTACATGAATACATATATAACTATATTTACTACTTTTCTTCACTAAAGATACCAAATGATTCAAATTCAAAGTTATTTAAATGTAGCAGACAATAGCGGAGCCCGCAAGTCGATGTGTATTCGGGTGCTAGGACCCGGCAACCGCAGATACGCAGGTGTAGGCGACATTATTGTTGCCGTAGTCAAAGAAGCCGTCCCCAACATGTCTTTGAAAAGATCGGAAGTAGTTAGGGCAGTGGCAGTGTGCACTCGTAAAGGAATGAAACGAAATAATGGAATGGTCCTTGAGTTCGACGACAACGCAGCCGTCGTCGTCAACCAGGAAGGGAATCCGAGAGGGACTCGGATTTTCGGTCCAGTAGCAAGAGAATTGAGGGAATATAATTTTGCCAGAATAGTCTCGTTAGCCCCTGAAGTGTTGCAACAACTAATGAATAAATTAATATGGGTGGTCAACTTCTGCTTCTTCGAACTTGGAAAAATGTGAATTCTCACAAAAATGTGTGTTTTAATAGTTATCAAATAAAAACTATTTCAAATATATAGAATTAAGTTGAAAAGGGGGAAATGGTTACTAAAGATGAGTAGATAGGACAGAACTTTTTTTACACCTCGAGCCCTGATTTCTTTTCAAAAAAGAAAAGATAGATGTTAGGAACTACTTCGGTACCAACAACTACAATAACTACCGATTGATATTTCATGAATAACGACGCTATTTCCACCACAGTTACTTCAATAAGAAATGCGAACACGAAAAGGAAAGCTATGACTAGAATACCTGCTACTAAAATGACTAGAGGTATCGTACGAATCCTACTGGAAGAAGGTTTTATAAAAAGCGTTGCGGAACACGGAAAAAACGGAAAGATTTTTTTGGATATCAGGCTAAAGTATTTTGGTAGGGGTAAGGAACCTTCCATCGCAGCTATCAAGTGCATTAGCAAACCTGGCTTAAGAATATATTCTGATTGTAAAAGAATCCCTAAAATATTTGGGGGTATGGGAATCGCAATTTTATCGACATCTTGTGGACTTATTACAGATCGAGAAGCCCGACGAAATAAAACTGGGGGGGAAATTCTGTGCCATATTTGGTAATTGGACAGTTGAAAAGGAAGGAAAAAGAGTTAGTTCTTTTAAACAGCTATGTCTTGAAACAAATCATAAAATTATTTTGAGAGAAATTTGTAAGTAATTTAGGAGGTTTATTTATTTCGAATGATAAAAAAACAGAATCTCATTGACATGGAAGGTACAGTTACAGAATCTCTTCCCAATGCCACGTTTTGAGCGTGTTTAGATAATGGATGCCAAGTCTTGACTCATATATCGGGAAGGATCTGACGCAGTTATATAAGAATACTACCAGGAGATAGGGTAAGAGCCGAACTAAGTCCCTATGATCTTACCAAGGGGCGCATTATCTATCGCCTCAGAAACAGGCATACAAGCAATAGTCAATAGATTTCAGTATCCGTGTAGATTTTTGGCAGTTACTCATTTGTCCAACTTCTTATCTTGATTTGACTGAAAGAGGAAGGGGACGTGTATGAAATCCATAAATAGATTTATCTAATTAATTCGAGGTTATAGATACGAAAATCCGCGCTTCCATTAAGAAAATATGTGAGAAATGCCGATTGATCCGTAGACGTAGACGAATCATGGTAATTTGTTGCAATTCAAAACATAAGCAAAGGCAGGGGTAAGAAAAAGTTGAGTATGAACAAGAGTATTCATTAACCATAGCTTTTCAATATGAATAATCAATCAATTATGTTAAATAAATCAAAAAAAATTCGTTCACGTAAGGGGAGACGCGGAGTTCAGAAGGGAGTCATTCATATTCAGGCGAGTTTTAACAACACTATCATTACCGTTACGGACGTTCGAGGTTAAGTAATTCTTTGGTGTTCTGCCGGTGCTTGTGGATTCAGAGGAACACGCAAAAGCACACCATTTGCTGCACAAGCTGCAGCGGAAAATGCAATTCGGGCCTCGATGGATCGAGGCATGAAACAGGCAGAAGTTATGATGAGCGGACCCGGCCCGGGAAGAGACACGGCTTTACGGGCTATTCGCAGAAGCGGCATAATTCTCAGTTTTGTACGTGATGTGACTCCTATGCCGTATAATGGTTGTAGACCCCCTAGAAAAAGACGTGTTTAACCAGTAATTAGTCACATTAAAAAAGGAGGAAGAAACTTCTGTATGCTCGAGAACGAAACATCAATCTCTACCCAGAAAATTCAATGGAAATGCCTAGAATCGAAAACGGAAAGTAAGCGGCTTCATTATGGTCGTTTTGTCATATCTCCCTTCAAAAGAGGCCAAGCCAGTACTGTGGGAATTGCCATGCGTAGAGCCTCGCCGCAAGAGGTTGGAGGAACGAGGATAACGCGTGCAAAATTTCATGGAGTCGTGCACGAGTATTCCACAATAACGGGTATTTAAGAGACAATACATGATGTTTTAGTTAATCTAAAAGAGATTGTGCTTAAAAGCGATTCCAATGATATTTGGGAGGCATTTTCATCTGTCACGGGCCCTAAAGAAGTAACTGCGGGTGATACATCACTGCCATCTAGCGTAAAAGCAATTGACAACTCGCAATATATAGCTACTATTACCCACCCAATCTCTTTAAATATTGAATTAAAAATTGAAAGAGACTGTGGATATCGTATAGAAAATTCAAATGAATGCAGAGATGGACAATTTTCCATCGATGCTGTTTTTATGCCTATTCGAAACGTAAATTATAGTATTCATCTCTTTGGAAACGGTAGAGCGACGCAAGAAATATCATTCATCGAGATATGGACTAATGGTAGTCTGACACCACATGAAGCACTCAGCGAAGCTTCTCAAAAACTTATAGATTTGTCAACCCCCTTTTCGGACATAAAATGCAGAGACGTCTCTTTCCTTGAAAAGGATGAAGATTTTTCCGATTCAACGAAATCACCCTTTTTGCAACTGCAATTTGGCAACACGTGCAAACTGGAGGAAAAGCTTTTCGAAAATATGTTTATTGACCAACTGGAATTACCTGCCAGAGCTTTTAATTGCCTTAAAAGGGCCGAAATACACACAATTGCTGATTCGCTTAATTATAGCCGAGAGGATTTGTCGAAAATAAAAAATTTTGGGCAAAAATCTGTGGATCAGGTGTCCAAAGCTTTGCGGGAACGTTTCGCGAAAGAATTACCCAGTAAAAAACTAGGTCTCAATAAATAGAAACGCTAGAAATCAAATCATATCTTTTTTCTCAAAACAAATTGTCTTTAAGTTTTAAAAATATGATAAAAAAAAAAAAACAGTGAAATTGATTAAATGAGAACTGATTACGTAGATATAAACAAAATGAATACTTTTTAAAGAAGTGAAAAGTTAGGGTCGACTTCTGCTACTTCAACGTAAACAAATGAGAATCGATTACCCAAAAAAGAAAAAAAAAATCGAGATTTTTCACTCGAAAACAGATGAGTCTAGGGAAATATTGCTCCGTAGCAATTATTCCCTAGACTGGATCTGAATATCTCTTAAATTTGTAAAAAATGGGAAAAAGATACTGAAATAGACCCAAAGTTAGGGATCCCTCGATGGGTAAAGTTGCTCCGATACCTGACCGGATGGCGGCCGCGGTGCCAATTGCGAAGACTGTTGTGGCTATTGGGCGCCGAAAGGGATTTTGAAATTTATTGACATTTTCGAGGAAAGGGACGGTCAACGAACCTGCAGGTACCGACGCCATTGGGAGAACACCTAGTAATTTATTTGGTACCGTGCGAAGTATTTGAAATACGGGAAAGAAATACCACTCAGGTAATATTTCCAAAGGAGTTGCAAATGGATTTGCTGGCTCACCAATCATTGATGGTTCTAAAACCGCCAGTCCCACGGTACATGCAATGGTTCCCAAGATTACTACAGGAAATATATATGAAAGATCATTGGGCCAGGCAGGTTCTCCGTAGTAATTATGTCCCATACCTTTAGCCGATTTCGCCCGCGAAACAGGATCGTTCAAGTCAGGTTTTTTTGTTGTTGGGATGGACTCCTTACTCCCCCGTAAGAATCGAACATGGAAATTTCTTCCCATACGGCTCGAGCATATACCTCACTGCTCCATCTTTCTTGCAGAATAAGACGAAGATAAACGGGACAGGACGAGGATAAACGCAAAAAGAAGTTATTTTGCGGCGTGGCTTCTCATCCGAATCAGCTCAATAATTTATTTTAAAACAAAGCTTCGCGGATTATCTTGCATCCTATAGATCACGTATTGTCTCATTCCTGACTTAACTTACGCAAGATACTCGAGAACTACGATCCGTATAGAATTTCAACTCGTTTTGACTTTGGCTACCCATCTCTTTAGATCGTTTCTATCACCCCGACGGCTATTGCTGCAAGAAATTGGCAACCGATACAGAAGAAATGTATGCATCGTCTCAAAAGCCGTATAGAATTAAATTTCACCTAGTCTCGAATATGTGAAGAGATTTGGGGTTTGATGAGGCCTTTTAAAAATTTTGGTTCGATCATGGGAAAAGTTCTCCAAACAACTTTCTGAGTTTTAGAAAGATGCTTCTACATCCAGGTTTCGATTCTTAACCTCGAAGAAAAGTTGGAGGGGAGACGCAGCAGCAGTATCTGACTTGATATCTGCATAGCCTACATATTTTGTGACGAGTCACACACTCCCATAATCCAAAAATTTCCTTTCAGTGTCTCGGCCGTGTTATCCCGGTAGTTCGAGACGATAAATTAATCCGCTGAGTAACTTTTCATCTGGAAGTAGTTGCGGCAACAGAACAACAATCTGTTTAGGGAGCAGAAAGAAGAATTCCTTTAAATCTAAAAATTTGGCTTATTTGTTTCGCACTGATTTTTGGATAAATTATAAAGGACCCGAAATACCTTGTTTACGAATCATTAGAAAATGCATTGGCATAGAAACGGCAGTAAGAAGCGGCAATACAAAAGTGTGTAAACTATAGAAACGAGTTAATGTGGATTGTCCGACACTCACGCTTCCTCGTAATAATTCTACCAATGAAGATCCTATCAAGGGAATAGCTTCGGGTACACCTGTTACGATTTTGACGGCCCAGTAGCCAATTTGATCCCAAGGTAACGAATATCCAGTTACGCCAAAAGATACAGTTAATACGGCTAAAATCACTCCAGTAACCCGAGTCAATTCGCGAGGTTTTTTGAATCCCCCTGTTAGATAGACACGAAATACATGCGGAATCATCATTAATACCATCATACTTGCTGACCAACGGTGAACAGAACGAATAAGCCGGCCAAAATTTACCTCAGTCATTGTATATTGAACCGAAGAAAAAGCTTCTGTAACAGTCGGACGGTGATAAAAAGTCATAGCAAAACCGGTAGCTACTTGAACCAAGAAGCAGGTCAACGTGATTCCCCCCAAGCAATAGAATATGTTCACATGTGGAGGAACGTATTTGCTAGTAATATCATCAGCAATTGCCTGAATTTCAAGACGCTCTTCAAACCAATCATATACCTTAGCTAGATAGGTCAGCCTCTTCGACTCCCTCTTCATAAACTGTACATGAAAATTTTTCTTCACACAGCTTGAACGAAAATGTTTTCTGAGCACCGTCCATTCCATTGAGAAAAGCGTCAAACCCCAAACCGGCATTTTTTTTTATTTTTTCTCGATAGACAGGTCAGGGACGATGATTCAGCTCCGAAAACTCCGGAAAGAAATTTCGCCTCAATCTCACGTTAGCCTCTATTCCTTCATTTGAGAACCAATAGTAGTAGCATCTTGGGAAATCTTTTCACCTTATCGACGTATTTATCTCTAAAAAGAAAAAAAAAAAAAGTGAAATACATAAGTGAATAAAGGTTACTTCGTTCTAATCTGATTGGTTAAATACTCACAAAACCTTAGATTTTTACTACATCTCGATGAAATACCTCATTGGTGTCCAAAAAGAACCGATGGGCACAAAATCTTTTTTCACCACTTCAGAATTACACGAACCAGTAGATACCCCGCATATTTCCCTTTCCTTCACCTCCAGAATTTGGGAAGGATTGATAAAGAAGCATTTTATAAAAAATTTTTTCGATTGAGTATCGAATCAATACTATAAGGTAACAACTTCATCACGAAATTTAGGCGGTAAATTGGTGCAAATTAATCATAGTTTGCTACTTCTCAATAGATACATATTTTTGCGTTTCGGGTAGTAATTATTCAACGGCTACCCGGCCAGACATCAACGTTATAAAAACTATTGTTTGATTAAATAAAATAGAGAACTTTTTATTCATTGGATCGGATTAATTGTCACGAATCACACACCCGTATTGCCAAAATATTTTTAAAATAAAAAAGAAGAAGTTTACGCGATTCAACTACCTCTTCGAGTGAATTTTCGATGTTTTCTTCCAAGTCCCCAGCTATTGCTGGGGCATCGGTGGGGCTCGGGGCCTTTCTACCAGCTAATGGAAATACCGTCCAATAAGACGGATGAGTTATAAATTTCTAAAATAGTAACTAGAAATATGGCAAATAGAGCCATGAAAAACCCCATCAATGGAGTGGTTCCCCAACCGGGAGCAACTTTTCCATATTCTGAGTTAAGCGGTTTCAAAACCATTCCTAAAAAACTGATTCTTGGTTTATTTTTAGGAGTTTCATCAATAACTTTTGTAGCCATAGAGCCTGCTCAATTGGTTGAAATTTGTTGACTTTGTATACTAGTATACTGGGTGAGAATTAAAATCTATTGGGTCACATGGCAACGGAAACCGCAACTTTGGTCGCTATTTTTCCATCCCGTTCACTTGTTAGCTTTACTGGTTATGCCTTATATACCGCTTTCGGTCAACCGTCAAAAGAATTAAGAGATCCCTTCGAAGAACATGAAGATTAGTCAAACCGGGAGACCTTCCTTACAAAAATTGAAAAGGAAGGTCTCTAGTTCATTTCATCTTATTTGTATTGAGAATGTCTTCAATGCGATAAAGATGTCTATTTCATTTATTGTAATGGAAGGACTTTTTTTTTATTTACCCTTGTTAGGCACTTTGGGAGGTTCTCTAAAAAAAATGGCAAAAAATATTATACCTGAAGTGGCTACCAGCAGAAATGTGTAAACCAGTGCTTCCATGGATTAGGTGGTAAATTGGTGTTTTTAAAAATATCTCTCATACTAATTGGAAGAGTATTACTAAAGTAAAATTTTCCCTCTTCAGCTTTACTTCGAAGTGGTTAAAAGTATTTAATTAAAATAATTCAATAAATTTTGATAAAACATATTTTTCGATCCAGTTTATTTTTTTGATCCGGTCAGTATCACTAGCTGGACTGTGAAAAAAAAACCATTTCTTGACTTCGACGGTCTCTGTAGGAGGAAATCCTCTAAACAGCTTGTCTTCTGGTACTTGGATCTCCCAACTTCTGGAACGTACCGAATTCAACTTGAGCGTCCAAATCAGGGTCGATGCCAGCGAAAACGTCTCTAAATAAAGTTCTTGCGCCATGCCAGATGTGACCGAAGAAAAAAATAAGAGCAAACGTGGCGTGGCCAAAAGTAAACCAACCCCGCGGACTACTCCTAAAGACACCATCCGATTTTAAAGTGGCGCGATCAAATTCAAAGATTTCGCCTAGTTGGGCGCGTCTAGCGTATTTCTTCACCGTGGCAGGGTCACTGAAGCTAGCACCATCTAATTCCCCACCGAAAAATTCTACGGTTACACCTACTTGCTCAACACTGTATTTTGATTCCGCCCGTCTAAATGGTACATCAGCTCTTACGACACCTTCTCCATCTACCAAAACGACGGGAAATGTTTCGAAAAAGGTCGGCATACGGCGTACAAAGAGCTCATGTCCTTCCCTATCCTTGAAAACAGCATGGCCTAACCAACCAACAGCTATACCGTCTCCGTTGTCCATTGCACCGGCTCTAAACAATCCACCCTTTGCGGGATTGTTACCGATGTAGTCGTAGAAAGCCAATTTTTCTGGAATCTTGGACCAAACTTGGGATAAACTCAAATTTTCAGCTTCGCCCGACCGTATTCGTCTTTCTATTTCTTGTTGAAAATACCCCTGATCCCATTGATAGCGAGTGGGACCAAACAGTTCAATCGGAGTGGCGGCGGAGCCATACCACATGGTTCCGGAAACCACAAAAGCAGCGAAAAAGACGGCAGCAATACTGCTAGATAACACGGTTTCAACATTTCCCATGCGTAGAGCTTTGTATAACCTCTGGGGGGGACGAACACTGAGGTGGAACAATCCGGCTAGTATACCTAAAACTCCTGCTGCTATGTGATGCGAGGCTACTCCGCCCGGAATGAATGGGTCAAAACCCTCGGCCCCCCAAGCTGGGTCTATAGGTTCCACCTTTCCGGTTAATCCGTATGGGTCTGAGACCCAAATACCAGGACCAAATAAGCCAGTTACGTGAAACGCTCCAAAGGCAAAACAAAGTACGCCCGAAAGAAATAGGTGAATTCCAAATATTTTAGGTAAATCCAGGGATGGTTTTCCTGTACGATCGTCGCGAAACAGATCCAGATCCCAATATACCCAGTGCCATATAGCGGCTAGAAATAACAAACCCGATAGTATGATATGAGCTGCGGCTACGCCCTCGTAACTCCAGATACCTGCGTCCGTTGCAGTATCTCCCGTGATACTCCACCCCCCCCACGACTTTGTTATCCCGATGCGAGTCATGAAGGGAATGACAAACATACCCTGTCTCCACATCGGATCAAGAACAGGATCAGATGGGTCAAAGACAGCTAGTTCATATAAAGCCATCGAGCCCGCCCAGCCAGAGACCAAAGCAGTATGCATCAGATGCACAGAAATTAGCCGACCGGGGTCGTTCAATACGACGGTGTGAACGCGATACCAAGGCAAACCCGTGAAAAACCCCTTTCTTGATTATTGGAGATGAATGATCACCACGTAACTTTCTCGCAATGGAAGATCACATCCTAAAAAAGGGACATTTTGCTGTACAAAACATATGAAAAAAATAGTCTGGCTTTTGATTGAGACGACATAGGCAAGAGGAAACAGCTAAGCCAATTTTAAAAATTTTAATGAAGACTGCTTTTTATTGTCTATTCCTGTTTCACTTACTCAATTGTGCAAAAGATAGAGCTGTGTCGAAGAAGCCAGCAACTTTTTCCCTGGAAAGGGAAGGAGACATGGATATTTTAGCATTTCCACCCCTCATGTAACAATGTAGGGATTGGTCCCATTGTAATAAAAAAAAAATCTGAAAATATCTGACAGAATAAGAGATCTACTGATCCATACCGTCTTGGTCAGACGTGTTATAATGTAACCCAAGCTAATCTTTATCAATATCAATTAAGCTGCTACTTACGCCCCCAAATCGGAGTTAACTGCAAGACGTTTCAAGGTTTTTCACATGCCAATTGGTGTTCCAAAAGTGCCTTTTCGACTACCTGGGGAAGAGGATGCGGTTCGGGTTGACGTATAGTGCGACTCGTTAGGTATGTCGAGCCTGGTGAAACTTGTTTTCGCCATTTTGTATCCGATCGATTTGTACCTATTTCGCTTGAAATCGACTACTCTACTAGTAATCAAATGCGCGAAAGATTTTGAATCTGCCGATATAGTGTTAGCTAGCAGAATCCATGGCTAGTTAAGATGAACAGGTCGTCTAGGCCCCAATCACTCGATCCCAGAGATCGATCGTAACAGAAATACGTGCGAAACATTAAGCAGAACAGAAATATAACATATTTCAACAGATTGATTTTTTCGAACTTATAAAATGCGGAAACAGTTGAAATAATGGGAGAGAAAAACTGCTTGTTCTATATGTGCGAGTGGTAGTCGGAATTTCCTCCTTCGGGGTAGGAGATGAGCCTAAAGATTCTTTGTATCGAAAGGCCTCAATGTCAAACAGAAATGTACTGGTACAGGGGGAAAAGATTTTGGCAAAATCGATGCATCAACTGCCGGTTACAACGTAGTTCAAGATGTGGAAAAAAGGGCCAGACAAACTTGAACGAACAAAAAAAGCGGAATTGACTAATTTGAGCAGAATTGAAAAAATGGAAAAGAAAAAACCCATCCCTTACCACTTCTTCATTCTGTTTCTATTTTCTCGCGTAGAATCCGCCAGAGCCGTATGTTTCCAACGAGACCTACACGGTTTCAGAGGGGGGGGCGTGAATCGCACGAACCTACTCCGATCAACCGGCTTTATCGAGAAAGGCTTCTTTTTTTAGGTCAACAGGTTGATGACGAAATTGCCAATCAACTTATCGGTATCATGATGTATCTGAATGGGGAAGATCAGGCCAAAGATATGTATTTGTATGTAAATTCCCCCGGTGGAGCCGTATTAGCCGGAATATCTGTTTACGACGCGATGCAATTCGTTGTACCAGATGTACATACCATTTGTATGGGACTAGCTGCTTCAATGGGATCTTTCATTTTGGCTGGAGGGGAAATTACTAGACGTATAGCACTGCCCCACGCTTGGCGCCAAAGATTTGTGTGAATGAGGGTTTTGCCTTCGCTAGATTTAGGCAACAGTAGCATGGCAATTAGTACTTGGCAAATTTTTCTATACATATTCAGAAGTGACACAGCAAAGTATTAAAGGGGAAAATGGAATCAAGAGAATTTTTTAACTAGTGTGAAATTCTCCGTCGATTAAAACAAATATATCTTAGCGTCATAAGTCATATAAAATCTCGGATCTACAAAATGTATTAAAATCCCAACTTTTTTCTTTTGGTAGAAAAAAAAAATAGGACTCAAAAGAGGTTGATTCCTTTATTCATCGAGGGTATACATATCAAACTTTGGGATTGCGAACATAAAGAGGTGACGGAACCATCATAGTACTTTAAAGGGAAGGATGGCAGAATGGCAAAATACTATTTGCCATACTTAGTACGGCAGCAGCGAAGGGCCGTGGAGAATCTTTGCGACGCAAAGAAAAATTTGATGCCTAAAGTTGGGCCGGCTTTATTAGCATTAAAATGCCAATTGTCTAAATTAGCCGTATGCAGAAATGTCTGCTTGTACGGTTAGACTTAATCAAAGTCATCTAATCAGGGTGATGATTCATCAACCCGCTAGTTCATATTACGACGGACAAGCTGGAGAATGTGTCATGGAAGCGGAAGAAGCATTGAAACTACGCGATTGTATAACCAAAGTTTACGCCCAGAGAACTGGTAAACCCTTGTGGATAATTTCCGAAGACATGGAAAGAGATGTATTTTCGTCGGCTGAAGAAGCCCAGGATTACGGCGTAGCGGATCTCGTGGCATTGGAAAGCGCCTCACGTTGAGGATTTGCTAAGTGAAAATTAATTGAGATTCGCAAGTAGATTTTTTTTTCGCAATTCAAATTTTTCTCTAGTTTAACGTATGTTAATCTAAATAGTTATTGCTCCACCCACTTAAAAAGAAAAGCGGGTTTACATAATTATTTTTAATACGACAAAGAATCTAGTAAAGATTAATTTTGGGGTGTAGAGGTGCAACAAATTTTTTTAACTGGTTGAGAATAATTCAAACCGGAGAAATCTTCTGCGTTTTCGAGCGTGCCAACGAATCAGCAACTTATTAGAAAAGCGAGACAACTGTTGGGGAGTGGAACGAAATCCCCTGCTCTTCGGGGGTGTCCCCAACGGCGGGGAGTATGTACTAGGGTGTATGTGTGACTTGTTTGGATCGCGAACCTAAACTATTTGGAGATTTATGCCACAAGATAATCTACCAAATAAAATAGGAAGAAATTCATAATCCACCTGTTTCAATGGAAAATAGCAATTCGTGGTTGAAGTCGGTGCGAACCCGATCTTTTGAATTTGGGACGGTAGAAAGAAATCGATAATAATAAAATTGAGCTATTAAGCGAAATCAGGCTGGTGGTATCAACCCCCACACTTCCCCAGCCAATTCTACCTTGGCAGTACAATTACGGGTCAGCCATCACGCCAACCCCCGGCCTAAAATACCGCTACTACACTATACATATGATTTCTCCTAAGAACTAGGAAATGCAATTGAAAAAGCCTTACCAGGCTGAGTCAAATATTGAGGATCGTGCGGACCACCAACAGTAGTTTTAATTACCCCACTTCGGGACAAGTTTGGACTCCGGTATATAGGGGGGATCCGACTGCCAAAAAATTTGACCACGGAAACGTCGGAATCTGTAACTTTTTCGGTACAACGTCTAGCTTTTTGGCGAAAAGGTTGAGATATTCGAGTACTTACGTTACGGAAGGGAAAGCCGGAGTAGCAAACGCCACCGGAATCTCTACTTCTCACATAAGATGGAAACGCAGAGGAGAATAAAGGTGCTATGACTGATACTCTCTTCCAGAGGGCGTCAGACAACAACTAGATTGAGAAAGACGTGGAATGTTATTACACTTGACAAAATAAGTATAAATCTGTGTTTGAGGTTTGAAAATTTTCAATGAATTATTTCAATAGCGACGATTTGACGGTATCACCACGTATTTTCCTAAATTAACATTTCTAACTAGGAGATAGTGAAGTGAAACTATTTAAAGAAGTAGAGGAACTAACAAATCAATAGATTTTCTATTAAAAAATTTTGGTATTTTTGCGAGGCTATACGTATAATGACCAGAGTAAAACGAGGATCCGTGGCCCGGAAGTATCGCAAAAACATTCTTGATTCCGCATCCGGTTTTCGGGGGGCTCATTCGGGGTTATTTAGAACGGCGAAACAGCGGAGGGAAAAAGCTTTAGCTTGCGCTCATGTAGATAGAAATAATCGCAAAAGGTCCTTTCGCCGTCTGTGGATTGCTCGTATTAATGCAGCAGCGCGGAGAGATGGAATTACCCACAGTTCGACGATTCACAGTTTGTACGAAAATCAAGTTTCTTTGAATCGCAAGACACTTGCTCAAGTAGCTATCTTAGATGCTTACTGCTTTTCTCTGCTCGTACAACAAGTTAGCAACAATAGAAATAGAATTTGATCGACGGCGTTAAATTTAAGCCTCTCCAAGTCGTTTTCGATGGAGAGGCGGAGAAACCAAATCGAGTTGCAGATTTCTCAGGGCGAAAAAATAGAAAAGAAGGGGCAAACGGGCAGAAAGACAGACTACCTCGTAGATATCGGTTTGACCCAACGGAGGGACTACTTTGAAATGCATGTTTTCCGTGGAAAACATTTATTTCAAAATTAAAAAATCTACTAGAAATTAATTTATGAAAAAGATCTAACTTTCGTTATTTGAAAAGGGCAGCAAGGACAAAATGCGGGCTCTTTTTACGGCAGTAGCTACCAAACGCTGCTGTTTTGAAGTCAATCTATTCATTCGTCTTGATAAGATTTTTCCTTGTTCACTCACGAATCGACGAAGTAGACTAGTATTTTTATAATCAATGATTTCATCGGAACGAATGGATGGAGAACGTCTACGGGAAGAGTGTCTAGGTTTATTCATGATATTTTTTTGTAACTACCGATACATACCAATGTTGATATCGACTACTTCTAAACCAACCACAAATATCTTTTACTTCTTCGACTCTTTGTGCAAAGTATGCTTGTGGCAGTAGAAACAATACTTTTCTAATTCTAGTCGAGTGGGTGTATTGCGACGATTTTTACGTGTAGTGTATCGTGAAATACCTGTGGATTTACCATCAGTCTGCTTCCAAATACAGCTTGTACATTCTAAAGCGATGGTTACCCTTACATCTTTACTTCTGGCCATGGACTCGGATGTATTCTAATTGATTTCCTTCCTCTTTTTTTTAGGGAGGGGTGAGAGGTCGCACGTAGATCCATAACAAAATGAACGGACTACTCACGAAGTTTTTACCGATGAAGTGTAAAATTTAGGCACTTTCCTTTCATCAATGACTTAATTTATTACTACATGTGTGTAAAAATATTAATTTTTTTTTTTCACCCCCCCCCTCCGCTTCGTCTGAGTTTTTCGCAGATTTTTAGGTCATAGTTAAAAAAATGGAAATAATAAAGCATCCGGAAAAAATCTATTTATTTCTATTAGTAAACCAGCTAGTAAGCCAAACCATATTGTAGCTACGACAGGGGCCGTGGAAAGATATACTTTTACATGTTGCATCAGAATTCTCCTTTTTTTTTTTCAAATTTATAAAATCCATCCCCATTTATCTTTTTCTTTCTTAGTTCTATTCTCAGGAATAACACACTTGATATACCCAAATCAATTTTTCACATCTCAACGAAATGATAATTAATTATTTCCGAGTATCTGACCCCAACGATATCAGATCAAGAAACAATAGAAAAAAGAAGAGTGAGAGTCAAAATGAGTAGAGAGGAGGGGTAACGACCTACCAGGAAATAAACTCCTTCTTCGGTGGTAGCCAGTACCTGTAAGAGAATATTATAATCAGTTGAATCAAATAGCGGGCAATTGCTATAACTAATCACAAATCAAATGTAGTAGGGATGTAACGCAGCTCGGTAGCGTGTTTGTTTTGGGTACAAAATGTCGCAGGTTCAAATCCCGTCATCCCTATTTATCATACATGCATTAATTAGCATGGGGGGGGGGTTGTTGTCCCACCCACTTGCTTTTAGCTTTCCCCCAAAAGAGGGGGAAAGATTAGGTAGTTTTTCCCTCGACAGATACGTACGGTGAGAGCGGAGGTCCTGCAATTTCACCTTGGAGATTGAAGTGATTCCTACGAGTAAAAGGCGCCTTTAGTTCAGTTCGGTAGAACGCGGGTCTCCAAAACCCGATGTCGTAGGTTCGAATCCTACAGGGCGTGTCTATTAGTTCCTATTCGAAGATTGCCGGTGTGCACTGAAAGTAAAATGTATAACTAATTATCGTCGCTAAAAAAGCGTTTTCCCACATCTGTTATTGGATGGAAAAAAACCGGGGAGGTGGGGAGAAGGATTTGTCAGATATATTTCAAATATTCTTTCTCCCTTCTCTTTAACTCTTATTTTGGGTAAGCCAATTCTTAACTAGATTTCATCGAATATTCAATTGATCGCCCCGTCGGTATTGCAGATATGCAGTTACAAATAATCCAGCTAGGGTTATTGGAATCGAGCCTAAAACAATTCCGGATAGTGATGCTTCAACCATTTCGATTTGTAGATGTCTGATACAAATACTTACCAAAGTACAATTGCGCATCAACTAAAAATTAATCGTTGGTAAGTGCGACGGATTAGTAAGCGCTGTCCGCGGAAAATCCTTTCTCGTTTTTACCCACGTCCCCCCTCTTTTTTTTGTGGAGAGTAAAAAATAGTGAGTTGCAAAATCTGAATCTTGTTCAATCCGATAAATATAGCTAGGGTAAAACTTAGTGCGAGCGTCAAAAAGGCGAAGTAGCTTAATGAAGTGAGCATATATCTGAATACCAAATTATCTAGGAGATGGGTTAGTATACAACTTTCTTGAGTAGTTTATCACTCCGAATCCCTGAATCAAAGTTGTTTACTCAAATAGGTCTATTTTTTTTTTTGAAATTTGAAGTTTTCAACTTTATTGATTCGGGCAAGTCGCGTCTTAGTGGTTCAATTCCTTATCTGGTCCCAATAACTACCTTCACGTTGTTAATTGACCGTCAAGAAAACAATCCTACCTATTTTGGACCTATCTTTCTTCTTCAATTCAACTTCTTTGGTCTAATATCCATAGACTCAGTTGAAATCACTAATGGCCTCTTCGCGAAATCGAACAAGCATTGGGTGAGGAGACGGGGCGAAAAAATTTGTCCCTAAGGGTTACAGATTTACTGAATTCTTTGAATGCCGGGTTGTATTTTAGTTTACGGGTTAGGTTAGCAACGATTTGTTAATTAACAATTTCCCAAGTATCAATTGTCGATTTCGTAAGTAAAGTAACCTTGCCGCATCGTATGTGAAGTAGCTATACTAACCCAGTATATTTTGAGTATACCTCCGGTATATAAGTGACAACCTAATTTGGATTAATTCCCGTTCATTCAAAGGGGTTTGTTTTTGTTGATGCATTCCGCATCTTTTCCTTGCATTCCTTTGACCCCTTCTCTTTTATTCGGGAAACAATTAAGTCTTTTTAGTATTACAAGATAGATACGGAGTTAAACATGTCTGGGAATACAGGAGAGCGCCCTTTTGCCGACATCATTACTAGTATTCGATACTGGGTCATTCACAGCATTACTATACCCTCCCCGTTTATTGCAGGCTGGCTGTCTGTAAGTACAGGTTTAGCTTACGACGTTTCTGGAAGCCCCCGCCCAAATGAATACTTCTCAGAGAGTCGACAAGAAGTTCCTTTAATAACCGGTCGCTTCGACTCGCTAGAACAAGTTGATGCATTCACGAAATCCTTTTAGGAGAAACCAACGGCTTTAGATAAAACTTATCCGATTTTCACTGTTAGATGGTTGGCCGTCCATGGATTAGCTGTACCTACGGTTTTTTCCTTGGGGTCCATATCAGCTACGCAATTCATTCAGAGATAGTTTTTGGCGAGCCCTGAATTTACGACACAACCAAATCCGAATAAACAGAGCGTGGAGCCAAATCGTACAAGCCTTTATCGGGGACTATTGTTGATTTTCGTACTTGCCGTTCCATCTTCTAATTACTTTTTTAATTAGAAACTAGGCAGAATTGTTTGAAATAAATCAAGATCCCAATTACTTGTGACCGTTCATGTCTAAAGTCACGGCCGGTTAACAGATATGAAGAAAAAGAACGGGGAGGAGGTGTGGCAGATGACAAATACCACTGGAAGGGTTCCTTTGCGGTTGGTAGGTACTGTAGCCGGTACACTTGTGATAGGTTCGTCGGGCGTATTTTTCTACGGAGCTTATTCGGGGTTAGGGTCATCTCTTCGATAACAATTGGTATAAGTGTAAATCGGTGAATAGTCGGCGAATACTTCTTCTTGCCTCACTTGCGGATTAAGCAGGAAAGTTGTACCGAATTTCACAGGCGAAGTTTCCGTTTTTTCTTCTCTTTTTAACTAACTAAAAATAAGGAGAAGAAAAAATGGTTTGATTCAGCATATTTTTACTTCTCAAACTAAAAATAGATTGATTTCACAGTAGTTTTATGCGACTCGAAGACTAGACGTAGTTTTTGTCCTTAGTTTAGTAATATTAGGACTTTACATAACAGCACATCTCATTTTCGAGTGAATGAGCCAAACCAGCCCCTATTAAAAAATTGTTTTTTATACTCTTTTGAAAAATTGGTAAGAGTTGAATCTAGTAACACTGATTCCTGGAAGAGTGCTTCCAATTACACCATGTGTTGCTTATTGATTTCTAAACAAATGGATACGGTGGAAAAAAAGTTCTATTCTAATAGCTCTGAAAAACTTTAGGTAAAAGACTTCATCCATAATTGATAGGGTTACCTTGCAATTTTTTTAATGCCGTTTAATATGTCAATAAACCGAAAGACGGGGGTCTCTTTTTTAGTGACGAACAAGTAGTCCATATCAAGTTTTGTTTTTAACAGATTTCTTTCATTTTCGTGGTTGTATCTCCCAATGACTGATTTGAACCTGTTGTAATCGAGTTAAGAACATGAATGGAAGACAAAAATCGATTGCACCGAGGAAACGAAACCGTTTGGATAACCTCGAGAATGTTGGTGGTGCCGACGTCGCCAACATTCTCGAGGTTATCCACGCCTTCAACTCAAATTGTCCGCCAGGTATGACCTTCCATACTCCAGTGACTCTCAAGCCGCCTCCTCCCCCGGTTGTTTAAACACAGCTGTGCAAATTGGCTTACTGTTAGCCCCTTATATATCACACCGGAACCATCGAGTTGCAAAATGAAAAAATAAATTTTTAGTATACATGTTATAACAATGAGTCAAATGATTTAGCTGCGAGGGGAAGGTCCTCAGGAAAAAATGTGTAATCAGAAATTCATTTCTGCTAACTGAACTTTTTCAAACTGCTTTTTCTTAAGCACAAGAAAGATCTGTGCTAAAACAACTGACGCGAAGAAAGCTAGAAGACCTTGAACCCGTAAGGGATCTTGTAGTACGATTTCTACTTCTCCCTGACCAAATCCGCCAACATTGGGGTTATTAGTCAACGGCTGATCCACTTTTACGAACTCACCTTCTGAAACAATGAGTTCGGGACCAGGAGGTACAACATCAATTACTTCACGACCCTCCGATGACTCTTCAATGGTAATTTCGTACCCACCCTTTCCCTCTTTTCGAACAACTTTTTTTATCTTTCCCGTTGCTGAAGCGGTATAAACCGTGTTGTTACTTCTGCTGCCATCCGGGTAAATTTGGCCTCTCCCTCTGTTCCCCCCAACATAAATAGGGTATTTTAAAAAATGTGCCTCTTTATTGGTGTCGGGATCTGGTGATAAGACTGGGAATACAATTTCGCTGTATAACTTGCCCGGTAATGGACCTACTACAATTATATTTTCCTTGCCGGGTCGATAACTTTGAAATGATAATTTTCCTAATTTTTCTTTCACTTCGGTTGGAATGCGATTGAGAGGAGCTAATTGAAATCCTTCGGGTAGAATTAGGACGGCGCCGACATTCAAACCCCCCTTTTTCCCGTTTGCCAGTACTTATTTTATCCACGTGTCGTAAGGAATCTTAACAATTGCCTCAAATACAGTATCGGGAAAAACGGATTGCGGGACCTCGATATCAACGGTTTTCTTGGCTAAATGACAATTGGCACAGACAATACGACCCGTGGCTTCACGTGGATTTTCGTAATTTTGTTGCGCAAGAATCGGATATGCATTTGATACAGATGGACAGCTTAATTCGCCAAGACTGATCGATGCTGCAAGTGATAAAATCCACCAGTTTCTCATCCATTTTTTTGTAATTATTGGTTGCATAGATCGATGATTAGTCTTAAATATTTGTACAGGAAGGCTGTGACGTTGCGTAATGCTGGGAAGTCTATTCTTTTTCCAATTCTTTTCTTTTATACATATATTTTTCTCAGTACTGGATAGCAAACGAGAATAAATGTAGGGGGGGGGGGGCAATTTCAAATGAGGGAATAGTTTTCTAACTAGAAATTTGGAGCAATGGTTGTCATTCACTCATTGTATGGTAAGTCGCTACAATCGAAGGAGATGTTCGATTCAAATGACGAAAGATCCAATATTTAAACGGCGTATCCAAAATAACCGGAAAGGTTGAGACAAAGCGAGGAATTACATATTTATCGGGAGTCAACCCAAAATGTTCAAAGAAGGACTCTACAAGTATTTCCCAACCATGGGGCGAGTGAAATCCTATACATAAATCAGTCAATAGAAGGATGGAAAAGGCCTTCATTGTGTCATTCAGACTATAAAATGACTCTTGAATCCGAGAATTTGAAACCGCAAGTCTTTTTCGTCCCAATATAATGACAAGAAATGGAATAGCGACGCTAATTGTGTCGGTTGCTAGCTGCAGCAATAGCTGAATATTTGGTTCGTCATACATCATAGCTAATCGAGTACTTTCGTCACGTGCATCCGCATCAAAATTTTGCAACTGCGTATCTGCTAAATTGCAAATTATATCGTCTAACCATATTAACGCCTCTACTTCTCGGAGCTGTTTCAAAGCCTTTTCTTCTTGAAATGGGTTTAGATATACTTGAAGTTGAAGTATGTTCCACCAACCCCTAATCCAGGGTTCCAAGAACCAATTTTCTAGAGCAACTCGGAGCGAGAAGGGGAGAAGGAAAAAAAATCCAACGTATCGGAGAGAAACCGAAGCTTGGTTCTTGGCTAGATCAAAATCGTTATGTACTAATAAACTTGACCGATTTGTCAATTCTGCCTTGAACCTAGATAAGGTCCGAGTTACAGACCTAGGCACCAAACTAATTGACTCGTAAGCTGCTGGACTGTGGCGAGAAACTGTTAATTCGCAATGAAGCGATTCGTCAATCAATTTTTTCTTAGTCCGAAATGGAAAGATTTGTCTGGAACAAATTTTTTCTCGAAAATGAAAATCATTTGAAGTTGCTTCGATCCAAGCTAATTTTCTATTCATTTTTTTGAGAGTATTCAACTTGGAAAAAATGAAACCACTTGCAGAAGTACAATCACCTTCGAGTTGATATTCCGATAAACCACTGACTCCTCTTTCCCCATCGACCGCTTCATTATCCATGTAATAATTAGAACGATACCCTGGAAATTTGGGAATCGCGGTATTGAAAAGCTTGGGCGGATCTAAGCAACTTTCTACCGGATAATCGTTTACGTAATGAAAATAGGACCCGCAGCGCTTCGCCAAAAACGATCGAACCCGCTCTGTCCGGAAAAAAACCTTTGAATACCTTCGGATTCCCAAAAGAAATAGGCTAAATTTGTGTTCCAGAAGACTGCAACATATTACATATCTAGATTTTTTAGAGACCGTAGTTTTGAAAGTTGCTCGGGCCCGTGACGAATCCCCTGCTGCTGAGGAAAATGACTTCAGTTGCGTGAAAAACAGTGAATCAGGCTGTAAATGCTTACTAGCTTCATAAGCTCTATCCGAAGAACGACGTGGGGTATTTAAAAACCACCGAAGAATTTTCCGTTTCCAATGACACGATTTCATATATTAATTACCCATCAACCAGTAGAAGAAAATTTGCAAAATAGGAGACTCGTCGGAGAGAAATCTTTGTTTCGTAATTAAGCTCTTCTTCTAAAACCTTTCTAAACTTATTTTTTTTACTCCCTCACTGCCCTTTGTGCTACACTACCTCGCAAAAGATCCTCGCAAAAAATATCAAATTTATACTGAATTTCAAAATCCCTCGATTGATACACGTAGAAACCGAGCAAGTTCAGCAGCTTTTTCTTCCATATCCTCCAGAGTTGAATTTTCGCCGATTCTAATTAAAGGGATACTTCGCCGACCCCGTACCTTTAGGTATAACACCCGGCTTGGAAAAAAACCTTCTTGATTTTTTAAACCAACTGCTTCAATATCTCCTAGTATGAGTCGAACGTGGATACGACGGTTTTTTCCGGGAAAGCCCCATCGAAAGATGGAAGAAATACCCTCCCGCCTATCAAAATAGTTGTATCCGCCCCCCACGTTCCAAAAAATAGTACACCACAGATATAACCCGAGGAACAGGCCGGCGATCCCGTAGAAGCACATTACAAGACCTTGTGGAATAAATGCAATCTGTTTGGACGAAAGTCTGGGAATCAGATCTTCGCCGATGCAACTAGAAAACCCCACTAGTAAGAAACCTGTTGCGCCGCAAACAAGGATACAGGCCCAACACGAATTTGCAAAAGTACGTGATCCTTTTATGAACTCTACTTGGATACATTTGGGGCGGGAACTCATCATTATTTCCTCAAATTGCGTAATAAATGGATTTGGATTAATTTCGCCATCGGATTTACTTTTTTTTTTCCCCTTTTGATTCGTAGCTTATTCAATATTCCCGCTTATGTTTCATATATCTGCATCCGGTGATAAAGAACTGAGTTACAGCTCAAGCCTGTAGGCGAGCAACTCTATAGAGTAGAAATAAAAATTTTACTTACTAACAATTGATCAATCTATATCTCAATTCTATAGGAAATGGGAATGAGACATAGATTGTGACACTATTAAAGTAAAAGTATTTGACTCTTGGAAAAATCAAATGGGGATATCCGTGAACAAGGATCACCCCAATTAGGTTTTGGCTAGAAGTAGATATTTAATTAAGGAATTTAAAACCTACTCTTAGCTCATCAAAAATATTACAGAATTTCATCCCGTTCTATATACAAGAATAGGGAAGCCATTGCAACTGCTGGAAGCAACAAACCTACTAGCGGTACGAAAATAGAAGGTAGATAAGATGCTGTCATGGTTAGATTGCCCCGTAAGAAAAAGTATTTATACAACAATGTATCTTCGTCCCATTACTCCTTCTAGTACTTAATGATATTCCTTCTGCTCCATAAAAGAAAGGGGCTTTTAATCTGAAGAACTAATCGAATGAGAATATTTCATCTCACAGAAATCTTCGTGGAAAAAAAGTACATCGACAAAAAGGGAGCATCCCGCGCTTTACTTTTTTATCTTTCGAAAAGATAAAAAAGTAAAGCGGATCTACGGGGAACAGAACGAATAAAATTCGGAGCAAATTGTATTTTCTCTTTTTCTTTTCTCACTTTTTATTGTTATTGTAAGGAACTAATAAGTAAGGCTCAAAAATTTCGCTCAAAACACCCTTCAAAAGATTACGCGGAACGATTGAATCAAGTAGCCCGTTATCAAATAAAGACTCAGCTGCTTGAAAACCGTCAGGTATTTTTTGGCGCAATGTTTATTCAATTACCCTTTTACCAGCGAAGGCTATATAGGCTTTAGATTCGGCAATAATTATATCTCCCAACATTCCAAAACTGGCGGTAACGCCACCCGTAGTTGGATAGGTAAGAACGGCTATGTAAAGCAATTTTTTTTGAGTCTGATAGAGTTGCAAAACGGAAGAAATTTTAGCCATTTGCATCAAACTCAACGTTCCTTCCTGCGTACGCGCTCCCCCAGAGGCACGAATCAAAACTAGTGGCAGAAGCCTTTCTGTGGCATATTCAATTAAACGAGTAATTTTCTCACCGACTACGGAACCCATACTTCCCCCCATGAAATGGAAGTCCATAACACCAGGTGCAATAAGTGTTCCATTGAGATATCCGATACCTGTTTGAACAGCATCGGTTAAACCCGTCTTTTCTTGGGAAATAAGTAGACGATTTTCATAAGAATCCTCATCGGAAAAACCTAAAACGTCTATTGCGGCCGTGTCTTCATCCATGGGAATCCACGTGTTGGGGTCAATTGAAAGTTCGATCCTTTCCATACTACTCATTGAAAGGTGATAACCGCGTTCTTCACAAACACTTTTTTTCTGTCTTGAAAATTTCACATGAAGCATATTTCCACGGTTATCACACCGAGCCCATAATCCCTTGTTCGCGTTAACACTTATTCGTCTATCTATTTCAGTTGGGGCGGAGCTTCTCGTAGCTTCTTCGAGAAAAGCTCCAATTAAACCGCCAAATTTTTGCTTATCTTCAAACCAATTTATTACAGACGTAAAATTCTCCTCATTCGTTTCTTTAGTTTATGTAACAAACAAATTCCAAATTTATTTATTCGAGGCGGCAGAGTCTTTGTCCAGTTGAAGCGGGTACTAGCAAATTGGGACCAACTCCAAGTTCATGGGAAAAACAAAATCGGAAATTGACTAATTATCTATCGAATTAATCATATTTTAGAGATTTAATTTTGATTATCCAACGAGGCGGATGCAACAATCCATTAATTGCCAAATTACACATGATAAAGTTAGACGAAGTTGAATGACCCAGTGAATCAGTGAGTATAGCATCAGGTTACTAATTTTCATCTCGTAGTTTTTTGATATAAATTGGTGGGGATTCGAACCCTCGGATTTGCAATTTAAAAACACGCGCTTTCCTTCATTTAGACACCAATCTTGTTTTGAGGTACCAAGAGTATCGGGAAGAAAAGTTATTTCCCAATACTCCTAGTATCAGTATGTCTCATAATCGTTTCTAAACAGGTGCCGGAGCAAAGAACTTTCAAAATTTGCATTTATTTACAGCACATCAACTGTATCGAATTCAAATTTGATTGCTTTCCATATTTCGCATGCGGCAGCCAATTCTGGACTCCACTTACTAGCTTCACGGATGATTTCATTACCTTCACGAGCGAGATCACGACCCTCATTACGAGCTTGTACGCAAGCCTCTAATGCGACTCGGTTAGCTACGGCACCAGGTGCATTTCCCCAAGGGTGTCCCAATGTTCCCCCACCGAATTGTAGAACGGAGTCGTCCCCAAAAATTTCGGTTAAGGCAGGCATGTGCCAGACATGGATACCTCCCGAAGCTACAGGGAGTACGCCTGGCATGGATACCCAATCTTGGGTAAAATAGATGCCACGGCTGCGATCCTTTTCAATATAATCATCACGTAGTAAATCGACAAATCCCAGGGTGACTTCTCGTTCACCTTCTAACTTGCCCACTACAGTTCCAGCGTGGATATGATCCCCACCAGACATGCGTAATGCTTTCGCTAATACACGGAAATGCATACCGTGATTTCGTTGTCTATCAATAACAGCATGCATCGCCCGGTGAATATGAAGAAGTAGTCCGTTGTCTCTGCAGTAGTGAGCTAAGCTGGTATTTGCGGTAAACCCTCCCGTCAGGTAGTCATGCATGACGATTGGTGCACCCAATTCTCTGGCGAAAACAGCTCTTTTCATCATTTCTTCACACGTACCTGCAGTGGCATTCAAATAATGCCCCTTTATTTCACCTGTTTCAGCCTGGGATTTGAAAAGAGCTTCCGCTACGAATAAGAATCGATCTCTCCAACGCATAAAGGGTTGGGAATTTACGTTTTCATCATCTTTTGTGAAATCAAGTCCACCACGAAGGCACTCATAAACTGCTCTACCATAATTCTTGGCAGATAGACCCAATTTTGGCTTGATTGTACATCCCAGTAGGGGACGTCCGTATTTGTTTAATTTATCCCTTTCCACCTGAATACCATGAGGGGGGCCGATAAAAGTTTTGGAATAAGCAGGAGGAATTCGTAGGTCTTCCAGACGCAGAGCGCGTAGGGCCTTAAATCCAAAAACATTACCTACAATAGAAGTCAGCATATTGGTGACGGAACCTTCCTCGAATAAATCCAGAGGATAAGCTACATATGCGATATACTGATTATCTTCCCCAGCAACGGGTTCAATATCGTAGCACCGGCCCTTGTATCGATCAAGACTAGTAAGTCCGTCTGTCCATACCGTGGTCCATGTACCCGTAGAAGATTCCGCAGCTACGGCAGCTCCAGCTTCCTCAGCCGGTACTCCAGGTTGGGGGGTCATTCGGAAAGCCGCTAAGATATCAGTGTCTTTGGTCTTGTATTCGGGAGTGTAATAGGTCAATCGGTAATCTTTGACACCAGCTTTGAATCCAACACCTGCTTTAGTCTCCGTTTGTGGCGACATGAGTTTGTTCCTCCCTATGACTGAAATAGTAAATCTTGTAATGACGAGATCTGCTCGGCATAGATAGAGTATTTCGACATGAGCCGTTAAGTGGGTTTTAGTAATTCAACCTTCGGACGATACTTATGGCTTTTGAGAATCCACTTTGGGAATGGAACATTATCATTTTACACCGTGTTTTGTGCGGGGTGCAACTAATCAACACGGTTTTTTGCAAAACCGCTGAAGAAAGATCATTACGCTCTTTCCCAATACATTGACTCGGGAATCCGTTCGTGGTTAGACTGGTCCGTGGATTCCGAACTAACTAAATGTTGGTCCTCTACGTCTAAGGATCTGGAAAGGGAAAAGACGCATGACCCAATAATAAAAATTCAATAGATGGAGCACCGATTATGTGATTATCAGAATCGTGTGAAAAAAAAAAACTCTTTCTAATTGCCGACCCGTTTCATCGCCTCATTTCATTTATTTATAGCCACATCTGCAAATTGGAGAAGTAGAGGGGGGAGTCACAGTCACAATAAAAGAAGTGAACCTCTACTATCACCGACCACTCGGCGGTGAAATACCAAATACTTCTATCGATTCAGCAATTAAATAAAGAAAACACACCGAAACAGTTACGAAAACCAGTTCTCTCCTTTTTGAAATTTCTGAATTGGTGGAAAAAAACGTGGGGTACATCACTCAGATCATTGGACCAGTATTGGATGTGGCTTTTTCCCGGGGGGAAATGCCCAATATCTATAACTCACTAGTAGTCAAAGGGAAAAACTCGGCGGGCCAGGAGATTAATGTTACTCGTGAGGTTCAACAATTGTTAGGTAATAATGAAGTAAGAGCCGTAGCCACGAGTGCCACAGATGGTTTAATGAGAGGTATGGGCGCTGTTGATACAGGAGCTCCTCTTAGTGTTCCCGTTGGCGAAACTACTCTCGGCCGAATATTTAATGTTCTGGGTGAACCTGTAGACAATCTGGGTCCTGTTCGGAATAGTACAACCTTTCCAATTCACAGATCCGCCCCAGCATTTACTCAATTGGATACCAAGCTATCGATTTTCGAAACGGGGATTAAAGTTGTGGATCTTTTGGCTCCTTACCGTCGAGGTGGAAAAATTGGTTTATTTGGCGGCGCCGGAGTTGGAAAGACAGTTCTTATCATGGAATCGATTAATAATATTGCGAAAGCTCACGGAGGTGTATCTGTATCTGGCGGGGTAGGAGAACGTACGCGTGAGGGTAATGACCTCTACATGGAAATGAAAGAGTCAAAAGTTATTAATGAAGAAAATATATCAGAGTCAAAAGTGGCTTTGGTTTATGGTCAGATGAATGAACCACCGGGAGCTCGTATGAGAGTTGGCCTAACTGCTCCAACAATGGCGGAATATTTCCGAGATATTAATAAACAAGATGTACTTCTATTCATTGACAATATTTTTCGCTTCGTTCAGGCGGGGTCAGAGGTCTCAGCATTACTCGGCAGAATGCCTTCCGCTGTGGGTTATCAGCCAACCCTTGGTACAGAAATGGGATCACTGCAGGAAAGAATTACTTCCACCAAGGAGGGGTCAATAACTTCCATTCAAGCTGTTTACGTACCTGCAGATGATTTGACTGACCCAGCTCCTGCTACGACATTTGCACATTTAGATGCTACAACTGTGCTTTCAAGAGGCTTGGCCGCGAAAGGTATCTATCCGGCCGTGGATCCGTTGGATTCGACCTCAACTATGTTACAGCCTTGGATTGTAGGTGAGGAGCATTATGAAACGGCACAGGGGGTTAAGCAAACTTCGCAACGTTACAAAGAACTTCAAGATATTATAGCTATTCCCGGATTAGATGAGTTATCCGAAGAGGACCGTTTGACGGTAGCTAGAGCTCGAAAAATAGAGCGTTTCTTATCGCAACCTTTTTTTGTGGCCGAAGTTTTCACCGGTTCTCCAGGAAAATATGTTAGTTTAACAGAAACAATTAAGGGATTTCAAATGATTCTTCCCGGAGAGTTAGATAATCTTCCCGAGCAAGCTTTTTATTCAGTTGGAAATATTGACGAAGCCGCGGCAAAGGCTGCGGCTTTACAGGCGGGGGGTCAATGAGAAGTATGGCATTGAGTCTTCGTGTAATGGCCCCTAATCGAATAGTTTGGAATTCTGAGGTCTGGGAAATTATTCTATCTACCAGTAGTGGTCAGATTGGTATATTACCTAACCACGCGCCTCTTCTCACAGCTTTGGATATGGGAGTCTTAAAAATACGTAGTGATGGGCAATGGTCCGCAATGGCACTGATGGGCGGTTTCGCTATGATAGATAATAATCGGGTAACAATATTAGTCAACGAAGCGGAAAGAGCTAGCGAAATTGATCCTGACGAAGCTCAAAAAAGTTTTCAGACGGCTCAAGCCGAGTTAGCTACAGCAGAAGGCAAGAAAAGACTAATAGAAGCCAACTTGGCGTTTAAACGAGCTAAAGCCAGATTAGAAGCTTCAACTACCGTTTAGTCAGGAGGAGCCCGATATTAATGATCCGGCGCGAAAATTTCGTATTTTACTAGTACTGCGGTGCCACACGTGCAATGCAATAAGTCTTGCGCACATTGAAACTTATTAGGTACCGATTAAATACCGATTTAGTAGTCGCGGTATCTAATAAGTGTTACCTACTATTGGATTCGAACCAATGACTCTCGCCGTATGAAAGCGATACTCTAACCGCTGAGTTAAGTAGGTTGCTGTGACTTTTCCTTACCTACACTAATGCTACGAATTTCATCTATCCTGGTGTGTCATTCGCATATTTATCTATAGACATATTTATTATATGTATATTAAATAGCTGGAAGCAAGTTCACATTATATTAGCAGAAATTAAGTGATTATACACTTCCTCCCCCAATCGATTGATTGACTTGACAAAAGTGAATTGTTACACTTAAACTACTACTTAAGTAAGTGATCAGTTTGATCAAGGGCTATAGCTCAGCGGTAGAGCGCCTCGTTTACACGTGCGCCGATGTTTTTTTAGGAAGATTCGTCGAAACCCAACGACTCGCGCAAAAAGACTTTCTAAGTTGCGTGACATATTTCTGTCTTACTTCTCCCTCCCAGACAGAAAAGAACAATAGCATGACAGAAAAGTCGACTGCAAATCGATCTCAAAAAGTTGATATGGTGGATAATTGTTTTATCCAATGCTAAAGGGGTTGGACAACACGAGAGCCAAAACAAAATCTCTTCCTCGTCTCACGAACTCTCGGGTGTAGAAAGTGTCGCGAAGCTAGCTTTTTCAAGCGACAGAGACTATTTTAGATCGCGAAATAGATCTTTACCCAACAGAAGCAAACCTGTGTCAACGCGTAGACAAAAATCTTTATTAGATACTTCGGGATTGCTTAAAACATTTTCTTATTTTTCTTATTCATGTAGCTTCTTTCAAAGATAATTCATAGGAATACCTGAAAAAAAGAAAATTGTTCGGGCACACGGAACCACCTCTTTCTATTTATTTTTGAAATAAAAAGTTGGGTTGGTATATCAGCGCTTGTTCGTTTCCAATTGGATTGGAGAGCAGTTGGTTAGAGAGCCCAATGCTGTAAAAGCGGCATGTTGGGTTCATCAAGCAGTTCAAGAACTTTTTTCATATTCCGATCTGCATAACCGAGAGTGTCTACGGTTCGAATCCGTATAGCCCTAACTTCATTTTCTCTTATTGAGAAAAAAAAACACATAATACAAAATAATTGGCGTGGTAGGATCCAGTTTGAATCGTCTATTCAAGTAGTTGATTTATTCAATCTGATTTATGAAATAGATATAGTCCTCCCCATAAAAAAAAAAAAAAAAAAACNANGTGTGTCATTCGCATATTTATCTATAGACATATTTATTATATGTATATTAAATAGCTGGAAGCAAGTTCACATTATATTAGCAGAAATTAAGTGATTATACACTTCCTCCCCCAATCGATTGATTGACTTGACAAAAGTGAATTGTTACACTTAAACTACTACTTAAGTAAGTGATCAGTTTGATCAAGGGCTATAGCTCAGCGGTAGAGCGCCTCGTTTACACGTGCGCCGATGTTTTTTTAGGAAGATTCGTCGAAACCCAACGACTCGCGCAAAAAGACTTTCTAAGTTGCGTGACATATTTCTGTCTTACTTCTCCCTCCCAGACAGAAAAGAACAATAGCATGACAGAAAAGTCGACTGCAAATCGATCTCAAAAAGTTGATATGGTGGATAATTGTTTTATCCAATGCTAAAGGGGTTGGACAACACGAGAGCCAAAACAAAATCTCTTCCTCGTCTCACGAACTCTCGGGTGTAGAAAGTGTCGCGAAGCTAGCTTTTTCAAGCGACAGAGACTATTTTAGATCGCGAAATAGATCTTTACCCAACAGAAGCAAACCTGTGTCAACGCGTAGACAAAAATCTTTATTAGATACTTCGGGATTGCTTAAAACATTTTCTTATTTTTCTTATTCATGTAGCTTCTTTCAAAGATAATTCATAGGAATACCTGAAAAAAAGAAAATTGTTCGGGCACACGGAACCACCTCTTTCTATTTATTTTTGAAATAAAAAGTTGGGTTGGTATATCAGCGCTTGTTCGTTTCCAATTGGATTGGAGAGCAGTTGGTTAGAGAGCCCAATGCTGTAAAAGCGGCATGTTGGGTTCATCAAGCAGTTCAAGAACTTTTTTCATATTCCGATCTGCATAACCGAGAGTGTCTACGGTTCGAATCCGTATAGCCCTAACTTCATTTTCTCTTATTGAGAAAAAAAAACACATAATACAAAATAATTGGCGTGGTAGGATCCAGTTTGAATCGTCTATTCAAGTAGTTGATTTATTCAATCTGATTTATGAAATAGATATAGTCCTCCCCATAAAAAAAAAAAAAAAAAAATTKATTTAATTCCTTCATGCGATTAGTTGTCAACCGGATTGCGCATACAATCAACTCGGAATACTGTGTATACCAGTATTTCTACCCAAAATGGAACCAAAAGAGTGAGACTATCTCATCTATCTGGCTCGCTGCAATTTAGTAATTACTGTTCAATCACTTGTGTCCTTTCCACTATTTGGGGGTCTTTGTCGGGATGGTCAAACTGCTCATAAAGGTCGGCTACTCCACGAATACGAAAGCTTTTAGTTCCCCTGGTTGATTCCCTTGGAATCAGGCTTACGCAAAATAGCCTATCCGAGGGTGGTGTTCCCTCGAGACGTCCATACTTTCCAACCAGCGGCACTTGGTAGGATTGTCCTGACAAGCGTAGGGTTAACTTAAACCACCGAATATCGGCCGACTGCAAGGGCAGAATAACGTTATCTAGCCACATTGACGCAAAGGAATACGCAAATCCCCTGAGGTTGGCCGACGACGGCCATTTTAATACTTCAAGATCTAATCGAAGAGGGAACTTTACCCCCCCGACGGATTCCTTTGGACCGTAGTAGCAGGTTACCGTTATAACATCCCCACGTCGCGCCTTTAGTAAAACTTCATCAAAACGATCGATGGGCATACTTATTTACCTCCTGCGCTTTGCGCTAATAGGTGGGTACTCATACTTAGAAGGGGGGTTAGGTTGTTGGTACGAAGAAGAAGATCCTAACTCCTCATCCTCAGGTTGTGGTCTGGGCTCCGAGGGGCGAATTCGTTTGGATAAATCCATTAAGTACTTCTTCCTGGGAACTAAATGCACTAACTTGTTGTTCCTTAGGTTGTACTTGCTAACGTCGAGCACTTCCACGTTGGATCTCTTTCTTTGTTCAAGCCAAGCGTACACAAGTAAGGCGGAAAACAAGAATAGTATAACGGCAAAAGCGACCTGAACGGTCAACATCTTATCAGGGGACAAAAAGACCTTTTCCGGTAGTGAGCGTGATGGGGCATCCAGCGCTGATGCTCTTAAAGCGGATTTTCCCTTTCGCCCTTGCTTCCACCAATTGTCAAACCAAGCGGGTAACCCAGCCAACGCGGGTGCCACCCATAATCGGTGAGCTTCCCGAAGAAATCGCTTCATAGGAGAAGCTGAATCATCCGGCTGGCGGTACCCAGGGGGAGGTGTTCCAATCACGTTAAGATTCGCTATATCTGTAGTATTTCCTTGTTCTAAGTGAGATTCAGTCTCACGACGACGATTACTGCGCGAGTGCATGTTTCCTACCTCCGGATTATCACTGTGAAAAAAGACACCCTGAAAGTATACCCAGGCTTAGGGGGACAATAAAGCTCCACAGCCCCTTAAGGGCCATATCACGGGTGCGTTCTCTCATAAGATTCATGTTCTTTTTCCCAATAAAGATACGGATGGGGTAGGTAATGATATAGGAGGGAATAAATATGAGAGTGCGGATAGGGCCCGGAACAATGTAACGGTAGATAGAGCTGAAAGCGGGTGCTAGGCGCGTCCATAGAGTAATGGATGTGGATGGATCATCATGGAGACTGCTATCCCATAACTTGGAGGTAGCCTCCGTCAGAATGCGCTGTTGTTCCTCAACACTCAGCGATACCCCCCCACCCTTTTTGAGGGACTCCTTAATAGAGAGAGAAATAGAGCGCCGCATTTGGTCGAAGGCATTTACCATGGCGCGGTCCATAACATATTTGAGAACTCCGAAAAAACCTAGAAGTGGAACTAGAAATGGCATAAAGGCCTCCTTTTGAAAGTTAGGTATAGTGTTGATAGTGTCGATTGTGTCGATTGTGTCGATTGTGTCGATTGTTTTGGTGTTTTGCGGATATTTGGAGGTTATCCTAATAATCTGGGTCAATTCCTCATAATCTTTGTCAATTCCAAAGATTGAATCCATTGCCACTGACTATTAAGAGAGCTATCTCTTTTGATCGCCGGGGAAAGCTTTCATTGGAAAAGAGGTTGATAGATCATCCTATTTTCTCTCGAGGGGAATACTGACACCAATCAATTGAAGACTGCACGTTCGCAGGTATGAATCTAGCTGAGCAAAAACCCGGTTGCTATTATGCTTGCGGGTAAGGAGAAGGAGTCCGTCATTCTCTAAGCTAATAGGTATGCCCTGGCTATTACTACAAAGAGAATCAACAAGATAAGCAAGAAGAACAACCTCGTGGGATGCTAATATTCGAGAGGATAGAAGACCCTCGTGATATCTACTCCCCCCTAGTTTTCCATGAATCTCCTCCTCTGCCTTTCCATAATAAGGCAGCTTTCGTGAGGGGATATATATCTTTTCTCTTTGCTTTAAGGTGGACTGGAAAAGGGCGAGCTCCATCAAGATGGGGTGGCTCAACACCCGCTGGAGAGTCCGTTCAAAATGGACCCCGTCAGATTGTCCGTAAAGCTCTTTCACTTTGGATCGTATAGCTCCGTTTCCCCTAAGGCTAGCACCGTTGAGACCCGAGTCTTAAGAATAGTTTTAGGTACGCCCTCACCCCACTTTTGCATGATGTGAGACCAAAACTGACCGGTATTGTACGCTTCCCCATGTATTAGGCGCGGATCTTTCCCCCGTAAGGCCTGCATAGATACCCGTGTGGCATGCCACCATATCTATTTCGGCTATAGCTAGATCATCCGGAAGAAGGTATTGGCTTACCAGCCTCTTAATAACCCCCTTACAGTCTCTCCGGATACATGAGATAGTCCCGGACCCTCCCTCGTTCCGGGGTACTAGCCTAGGATACCCATACGAATTCTGGTAGGAGGTGGGGAATAACTGCTTTATAGGACATCCGCGATCGAAGTAGGTACTGCCTTGGCGCCTAAATAGTCTAAAGAGCATATAGCTAGTATCTACTATTTCTGTTGCTGCGTTATTGAGGATCTTTATTAGTTCTTTATAGTTAGAGTGAGTAGGTAGTCCCTTTAATCGATGGAGTCCCTCCTCAATCGTAGATGCTAGGGGATATTCCACCCCAACCATCGTAGTAGAGAGGTCCAGCTTCCTGGGAAGATTAAGGTACGAGGGTAATTTCTCTTTATTCTCCCACGATTGATAGAAACGACCTACGGCGTCCTTTATGCGGCTATCTTCGTGTATGATCTTCCCCGCTTCCTCTATGATCTTCTCCTCGGTCCAGTCCTCTTGCAGGGAGGCCACCGCTTGCAGTAGGCTGGGATGCTTCTCCAGGAATTCTTCCGTCTTCTTTACTTCACACCCTGTTAGATTTCCTACTTTATCCTCTAGGATACTGCTCAATCGGCTTTTGTCTCCTATAGGTCTTTTGGGAGAAGCTTGAAGCCTTGGTATTCTTGAAGGAACCTCAATCCCTTTTTTTCTGTCTAAAGTTTCTACCCCATTGGGGTTGGTTTCCAACTTTTTCCCGGATTGTGCTAAATCCGCTAAAACACCAAAACAATCGACACAATCGACACAATCGACACAATCGACACTATCAACACCTGGTGGGCTATCCTTTTCGGTTAGCCCCGGCCCTTTCTCCACCGTCTTTTCCTCCGCTGGGGCTTCGCAATCTAACCTTTCAAACGCCGCCTTGTCTGCTAGGAAACCTTCCCAGGGCTCCGTCTCCGTTAAATACTTTACTACTGCTGATATTCCGTTTCTCCGGAGCGGTTCTCCCTCGTTGAGACTTAGACCCACAACTACTCTTCCCTGCGCCCTCCGTTTAGTCACTATGTCCCGATAGCCGATTGCCCTTAGCGAGTCATCCAGCGCGTCCCCAAAGGTATAGTATGAAATTGGCTCTATGCCCTGCGCGTCTACGTATAGGATATAGGATTCGTACAGACTCCCTGCTGCGGGAATCTTTTTAGCCCCCAAGTTAAGCCCGCTCTTCGGGTTGTATTTCACCTTGGTTAACAACCATTCCAATAACCCCGAGATATCCTGTCCCCCTCCACTTAGCTCGTTTATTGCTTCCACACTCTGACCTATCCGGGCCCTCTCGTCCGGCATATCAAGTGCCCAATTGATCAATCCACTTGCGTCTTTCTTCAGTTTGTTTAACAAAAATGGATCTCTTTGGGCGGCTGCCCTTGGTGTAAGCACATAAAGTATACGCCGTCTAAATCCACTCGTTCGATCCTGAACATGCCATCTAGAGTTAGATGTTACTAGCAGCAGTGCCGTCATCGATACACCGTAAATGCTGCCATTCTTTATCTCAATAACAACCTTGTCTCCTGATATAAATCTCTTAATCATCGAACACTGTGCGTCGTTAACCTTCAATGGTATATCGGGAAGTGTCATTAGTATTTTGTCCTGAGCCACTTTCATTTCGAAGCGATTAGTCAACCGCATAATGTCTAAGGCGCAGGCTGCATCGCCTAATATGTGCTCCAACAGCTGCACAAATGTTGACTTCCCTGTAGCCCCGTGCGGCCCGACGCTTTCTCTCCAACAAATAGGGGAAATGAGGAAACCAGGGCCTGGCTTTAGTAGTTATTATATTAATAGAAGCGGGCTGCAACTCCAATCCACTTCTCCGGAAAAGTTCTAGGTGATAAACCTGTTGTAGTGGATTGAAGCAGTGATTGTCGAGATGAAAGGAGTGTGCGGATGTTTCTGTTTCACCAATATGATTCTTTCTGGATTTTTTTGTTAGTATCTATATCTATCCCATTTTTGGCTTTGTTGATTCCCAAATTTATAGCTCCCAGTCGGGAGGGGCCAGAGAAGTTAGCGAGTTACGAGTCAGGTATTGAACCAAAAGGAGACACTTGGATTCGATTTCAGATACGTCATTATATGTTTGCCTCGGTATTCACGGTCTCCGACGTTGAAACCGTATTTCTCTATCCCTGGGCTATAGCTTTTGGAAAATTGGGCTTATTCGCTTTTATCGAAGTGATTGTTTTCATATTCATACTAGTCGTCGGCTTGGTTTATGCATGGCGAAAAGGAGCATCGGAATGGTCTTAACTTCCGAACATTTGGGTGAAATTGAAAAAAGGAAAATCAAATACGAAAGTGAAGATAATTTACCCAATTCAGTGGCGCGGTTGTCTCTTCAGCAGAGTGTGTCAGATTCAATTTTTTTGGCTAGTATCAGTGATTTTTCTAATCGGTCTAGATTATCCAGTTTATGGCCACTTCTATATGGCACCAGTTGTTGCTTTATTGAATTTGCTTCCCTAATTGGTTCTCGATTTGATTTTGACCGGTACGGGTTGGTACCTAGATCCAGTCCTAGACAAGCAGACCTAATTGTCACTGCCGGTACCATAACAATGAAAATGGCCCCATCTTTAGTAAGATTATATGAACAAATGCCTGAACCGAAGTATGTAATTGCTATGGGAGCTTGCACTATTACAGGAGGCATGTTTAGTACAGATTCCTACAGTACCGTTCGCGGGGTAGACAAATTAATTCCTGTCGATATTTATTTGCCGGGTTGCCCACCTAAACCCGAAGCTATTACCGATGCCGTGACGAAACTACGCAAGAAAATTGCTCGAGACAATTTTAGGAAACAAGCGTCCTGCCCTACCCGAGCGAAATACTCTAGTCTAAACCACCAACTTCGTTTTGTACCAAGCGCTCATACTGGGAAATACAGTCGGGAAATAAATAATTGCGATACAAAGTTGGTGCTAACCAATTTCTCAAAAAAATTTGAGAAGTTTGTAGATGAGTACAACGATTCAATATCCTCAAATTGAAGATTAGCTTTACTTCTTTTGTGGAATCAGTGAAACTAAATGGTGAGGTATTAACCAATATGAACACCGTCGATAAAGATAAGTTTAATCTAGAGACGCGGGGTCGATTATCTGTCTGGTTGACAAAACACAAGTTTTCACACCGACCTCTGGGTTACGATTACAGAGGTGTCGAGATTTTGCAGGTCAAGTCGGAAGAGTGGTTGTCTATAGCTGTTGCCCCATATGCTTATGGATTCAATTACCTACGATCTCAATGTGCTTATGACGCAAAACCAGGAGGGTCTTTAGTCAGTGTGTATCATTTAACTCAGATGCAAGACCACTTAGATCAACCCGAGGAGATATGTGCAAAAGTCTTTGTTTCAAGAACAAATCCTGAAATACCTTCGGTTTATTGGGTTCGGAAAAGTGCTGATTTTCAGGAACGTGAATCTTATGACATGTTGGGAATAATTCATCGAGGACATCCGTACCTTAAGCGTATACTAATGCCTGAAAGTTGGATCGGGTGGCCTCTTCGGAAGGATTATGTGGTACCCAATTTTTACGAGTTACAAGATGCTTACTAGATTGCATACAAACAAAAAAACTTAATCTTAGAACTTCTCTCCGCTGAACCCCTCATCCGATTTTTACCAAAGTATTTACCCAGCGGAGCTGAAATAACTCACTCACTCGGGTTTCTTAAAAATTAAATTTTACAAGTTTCTACTCAGCCTTTTCCTGGGGGGTTCTCTTCCTACTACATTATTAGTAGTAGGTTCAAACAATTTTTTCTAAAAAATATTTTATTTGGGTGCAAATAAAATATTTTTTTATTAGTTGCCAGGAACCAGATTTGAACTGGTGACACGAGGATTTTCAGTCCTCTGCTCTACCAACTGAGCTATCCCGGCTAATTTATTAAGGGATACAACTGTTCTGGAAACAAAATGGGTTAGGCCACTTTTCTTTTAGGTTTTTGATTATCCAATAAAACGAGCAATCTTGTTTCTGCTGACTTGTCTCATGCTATCTGTAATAAAAAAGCCGAGGGAAAAACTTAAGACCGATTGATTGAGCCATTCAGGTATTTGAATTGCCTGAATGGCTAATTTGCAAAACATCTTGCTAGTGTGAAACAAGGGGTTTAAGTTGGTTTACAATTTATTTTTTTGTATTTGGCAATAAAAAAATAAATTTGGATTTTCTTGGACTATTTTATTGGAATGAAATAGTTTAAGTGTCTCGCTGGGGATAGAGGGAGTTGAACCCTCACGGCCGAAACCTACGGATTTTCTTTCTACTGCAACTTGCGTCGCTACTAGATTACTAGTAACTGCGTAGAATGGGGCTCTACCTTCATTCGCGAAAAAATTATTAGCTACTACCTGCTCATTCATTGCATGGAAGTATCTGTCGGAATGTAATGATACCTTACAACAGGTGGGGAAGGGATGTGGGAGAGAATCACCAGTAATGAGATAAGAGAAGTTAACTAAGCATCTCCTCAATTGAGAAGGCAAAGTATTGACGTAATTCTGTGGATGAATGCTTTCTCCAAATTGTTTTCAATGAGTCCATTTTCAAAGATTCAAATCCCCTCTTCTCAGTTCCAACCCAGCTTTTTCACATACGTGAATTCATGCAGTCAACCATAAAAAACGGTTGGATATTTGGTTCTTTCAAAAACTAGTCACTAATAGTTCGTTAGAATAACTCCCTTCGAGTCTCTGTACCTATCTCGCTTTATTGATCCAATCAATATTTCATAACATGAAACGAGATTTGGCTCAGGATTGCCTGCTTAATAATCCTAGGTTTCCCTGAATCTGGGAGTTGCCACTTGATACGTCTCCATACCTAGGCTCAATCCGATTGAGTCCGCTGCGTCTACCATTTCGCCATATCCCCGCCTTTAAGCCCCAACGAACTGAGAAGGAAAATACCTAGATATCTAACCACTCCCGATATTTTTCGAAGTTGAATATTTTTGGTACACTCGTATTTACTAATTTATCTTAAGTTGATCCCATTTCAGTCACCTAAAATAAATGCGGTAAAACTAGCATGTATGTACAAATACGCACACTTTAAAGTATTTTACGTCTTTTCTTCTGCTTCCGCACCCAACAGAACATCGCGTTTCTTTTTTCCCAGTTTTACTTTTTACTTGTTAAGAGAGAGAATGTGTGTAATAGAAATTGTCGCTTGAGAATCACTCGTCTTTGAAATTTTTTTCCTTGCACTATTACTGTTAAGGTAAGTATATATGAACAAACTAGTTGAGGCAATACATCTGTCATATGAATACATTGGAGTGTCTCGTCTAAAAGTAAATATATTTATGTAAATGTATATGCTACAATGTTTTCATTTCGTTCGGTACAAATTTTTGGATGTGCCAGTCGTTAGGTTAGTTTCCGCCTGCTCCCCTCCCCCATCTTTTCGTTCAATTGTTATTATGCAAATATTTATCAGTTTCTATCCATATGTTATGATCTCCGCAGATATTAGTTTCGATAATTTCTACCGAATTCGGCGGTGGAGATAGATAATATCTCCGAGCTGATCCTATTCCTATAACGGTTTTTCCACTTAAAAAATTTTTATTTTATAGAAAAGGAGTTTTTACGTCTCGCTTTCGAGGACCTCGTTTGAAATCGATGCGTCGTCTGAAAAATTTGCCAGGCCTTGCTGGTAAAAATAATGCATCCAACTTGGACGAAGTTCGGGTTGTTGGTGACCAATCAGCTTCGAAGAAAATTTCTCAATTCTGCGTGCGTTTGGAAGCCAAACAGAGATTACGTCTTAATTATGGATTGACAGAACGACAATTACTCAACTACGTCCGTATTGCTAGAAGAACTAGGGGTTCGACAGGTCAAGTACCGCTGCAACTGCTTGAAATGCGTCTGGATAATGTTATTTTCCAGTTAGGTATGGCTTCCACAATTCCCGCTGCCCGACAACTGGTTAATCACAGACATATTTTAGTGAACCATCGTATTGTGGATATACCAAGCTACCGACGTAAACCTAAGGATATTATTACTATTAGGAACCGACTAACTTCCTACAATGCCGGAAAAGTTAAATCTTTCGGAAGGGACGAAGTACCGGATCACTTAACTCTGTCTATTTCAAAAACGAGTGAGCCAACAGGATTAGTCAATCATATGGCTAACCGAGAATCCGTCAATTTGGATATAAATGAATTGTTAGTTGTTGAGTTTCATTCCCGAAAAGCTTAATATAACACGGTTTTACTCGATTTAACCAAAAAATTAAGAGATCCTTACTGTGAGAAGACTATCAAACAAAGAACTAAAAATGATACAAATAAAAAAGCAGATGGATAAAAAGGCTTAAAAAAAGTTTTCAATGAAAAAATTTGATTTTGCTAACGATGTCGTTTTAAGTTTTAGTAGTGCTATTTCAATGCATTTAACATCGAATTGGATAAAGGGATTAGCCTTTCTTGTTTCTGATGAAATAGTCTTTTAATTTTTTTCTTTTTAGAGAAACAAAAGAAAACTCTTACTCCGAATCCATCTCTTTCAAACTAGCTAGTTAACTAGATTTTGGGAGATAGGCAAAGAGATATCCAGGGTAGTAAAAATATAGATAGGAAAGAGAGGGATTCGAACCCTCGGTAGATAAAAATCTACGTAGCATTTCCGATGCTACGCCTTAAACCACTCGGCCACCCTTCCCAGGGTCTAATAACTTTCAGCAGTAAAACATCCAAATTTATTTTAGGACTTCAAGCGATGAAGTGACAAGTTATTTGCAGGTATCGGTTGTCAATAACTACCCTTAGAAATAGAAGAGCCGAATAAGAAAGTTTTCGACACAACTTATCACTCCATCAGTGATAAGTTCTCAATGTGTTATCCGAAGAGATTTATTACTTCTTTTTTTTTTTTTTTTTGCAATCTCAATTAGTCAACTAATAATAGGTGAAATGATAAAAGAAAAACGAGGAGTTAATTTAGATTACGCCTAGGTCACAGCGAAACGATAATTTTATTGATAAAACTTTCACAATTCTAGCAGATATTCTGACACAAATTTTACCTACTACTAAAAGGGAGAGGGAAGCTTCTATATACTATAGGGATGGTGCGATTCGATAAAGAAAGTGATTTGGGACTATTCCCAATTAGTTGAAAAAACTACTACTTCGGTAAACCCACATTTGGTAAAGGTATTTTTCGACTGCCGAACAAATCCTTCGGTCGTGTATCCACGATTGATGCAGCTCCGCAAGCTACGGCTCCGCCTTCCCGCGGATCTGGCTATCAAGCAAGCAGGAGGTTAAACTTTTTTGTATAAAATGATACACAAAAAGTAAGAGAATAAGCGTAGGGAGGGGGGCAAACACCACGTAAAGAAATTGGCAATACAAAATCTTCGTCAACCTCTGACTTTGACAAACATTCCATCATTACATGTTTTTGAGAACTTTTGAGAACTCCGGAGTCGCGATAACGATTAATTGCGATTGGGGTAACAAACAGCCATCCCGTTTGTATTTTGGATACCCTGTGAGTCATCGGAGATTGCCGGGGTAAATAACCCCCGAGAAGCAAATCGTTGGGAACGAAGAAATCGCCAATGAGTCTATTGTTGCTACCAGTAATTTATTTGCGACGAGGCAATCAATCTGGTAGAACAAAAACTCTTTGCGAGAAGGATGGTTAGATACCAGTTTCGTGAGACACTAACCCCCGCCTAGTTACAAATTTTGTTAGGAACGAAAGTAATAATACTCCTTGTTTCTTCGTAAATCGGGCGGCAGGAGCCGTATGATACGGAAGTTTCATGTGCGGTTTTGAACCGGGGCTTTTCTGCATAAGCAACCGTAACGGATGTCGGCCCAATCGGAAGGGGAATATGCAGAAGCTTCGCGAAGTTACTACAAAGCCATGCGTTTGGAGATTGATTCCTACGATCGAAGTTATATCCTCCATAATGTAGGTCTTATTCATACAAGTAATGGGAAACATGCAAAAGCTTTGGAATACTACTTCCAAGCGCTAGAGCGCAATTCTTTCTTGCCACAAGCTTTTAATAATATGGCTGTGATCCGCCACCACGTGTGACTACCTACGCCTCAGGACTCTTCGGTTCACAATTACTCAACCGAGATAAAAGGCTTCCCTCAAGCATATTTCCGGACAGGAGTTGCCGCGAGCTGTGGGATTTAGCCCCCTTCAAAGCAATCCGGGTTTGGAGGAGGTAACTGGCCTAACCGTCCCATGGATAATTAACTAAATTGAAGAATGCAGCGTCGCAAGGATTTATCATTGAAAATCTGGGTCGATACAATGAGACTGCCTCATCAAAATTTGTTTCTGTAGCAGAGACAGTTTAAAAAACACTAAGTGGCGAGACACGGCGTAGTACCAAATCCCAAAGGAAAAACTTTTTCAATTTCAAGAGATCCGTGTTCGGGTAGGGTAGTTAGTGACGGGGGAGATCGTTGTTTTCTCTCTAATAACTGTGAGTACGGAAAGGGTTTTATTCGGGACGAATAAAATTGAAAACCTGACTATTTTTTTCTTCCAAACTTCGGAACTAGTATTCATATCCCGGTGAGGAAACAATAAGCTAAGAGCGCAGTCATATGAGCCGTATGGGCCGGGAAACCCCCAAGTTCGGTTCTAAAGGAGGAGGTTGCAAAAAAAAAAAAATCATCCATCCTGGTCGAGGGGAACAGGCCATTCAGCAAGGAGATTTGGAGATTTCGGAAGCTTGGTTTGATCAGGCTGCTGAGTATTGGAGACGGGCAATAGCACTTTCTCCCGACAATTATGCTGAAGCACAGAATCGGCCAAAAATTACGGGACGCTCCTCCCCATCTCATGGGTGGGAGAAACGGAACAACAGAACGGAAAACATATGACAAATTAAGTTAGGAGGTACAAATAAGTAAAAATTTTATCTTGTCAGACATAGCCCTCCCCGCCGAATGGGCAATTCATTTTATCAAGTCCATTATGCACCGCTAAGTCGTGTAATAATACCATCTAAAGCCTACCCCGCATAACCTCTCGATCGTAATTCAAATTCGGAGGGGGGGGGGGGGGGTCAATGAATCCTTGCATGCTAGTAAGAACCTCAGTTCTTAGAAGTTTCGTATCTCCTGTTGGTAGGTTGTTGCTATCCCCTGCCCGAAGAGAGGAGATTCCCAATGACTATTCGTTCGCCAGAACCAGAAGTCAAAATTATGGTGGAAAAGGATCCTGTGAAAACCTCTTTCGAGAAATGGGCTCAGCCTGGACATTTCGCAAGAAATTTGGCTAAGGGTCCCAGTACTACTACATGGATTTGGAACCTACATGCCGATGCCCACGATTTCGATAGTCATACCAACGATTTAGAGGATATATCCCGTAAGATATTTAGTGCTCATTTCGGTCAATTAGCTATTATTTTCATTCGGTTGAGCGGCATGTATTTTCATGGAGCCCGTTTTTCCAACTATGAAGCATGGTTGAATGATCCCACCCGCGTGAAACCCAGTGCCCAAGTCGTTTGGCCAATAGTAGGTCAAGAAATACTAAATGGAGATGTGGGCGGTGGGTTTCAGGGCGTGCAAATAACGTCCGGATTTTTCCAACTCTGGCGAGCTTCCGGAATAACTAGTGAGTTACAGCTTTATTGCACAGCTGTGGGGGCTTTAGTTTTTGCTGGATTGATGTTTTTCGCCGGTTGGTTTCACTACCACAAGGCTGCTCCCAAATTGGCTTGGTTCCAAAATGTCGAATCCATGCTGAATCATCACTTGGCCGGTTTATTGGGATTGGGATCTCTAGCATGGGCGGGACATCAGATACACGTCTCGCTCCCCATAAATCAGCTATTAGACGCAGGTGTCGACCCTGAAGAAATACCCCTTCCCCACGAACTAATTCTTAATCGCGATCTTGTGGCTCAGATGTTTCCAAGTTTTGCAAAAGGATTAATCCCATTTTTCACTTTAAATTGGTCGGAATACTCGGATTTCTTGACTTTCCGCGGTGGATTGAACCCGATAACAGGAGGTTTGTGGTTGACTGATACCGCACATCACCATTTGGCCATTGCAATTCTCTTTTTGGTAGCTGGTCATATGTACAGAACAAATTGGGGTATTGGGCATAGCACGAAGGAAATACTGGAAGCTCATAAAGGACCTTTCACGGGTGAAGGACACAAGGGTATTTACGAAATTTTGACAAGTTCGTGGCACGCTCAATTAGCTATTAATCTCGCCATTTTGGGATCCTTAACAATTATTGTCTCTCATCACATGTATGCCATGCCCCCTTACCCCTACTTAGCCACTGATTATGCCACACAACTTTCTTTGTTTACACATCACATGTGGATAGGGGGGTTTTTGGTAGTTGGAGCAGCTGCACATGCGGCTATCTTTGTGGTAAGGGATTATGATCCAACTACTCAATATAACACCTTGTTGGATCGTGTTATTCGTCACCGTGATGCAATAATTTCACATCTCAACTGGGTCTGCATTTTTCTTGGTTTTCATAGCTTCGGCCTGTATATTCACAACGATACCATGAGCGCATTGGGGCGTCCCCAAGATATGTTTTCGGATACTGCCATCCAACTGCAACCAATATTTGCCCAGTGGGTACAGAATACTCACGCCTTGGCTCCTGGATCGACTGCACCTAACGCGGCGGCAAGCACCAGCTTAACCTGGGGTGGGAGCAACTTGGTAACCGTAGCCGGCAAGGTGGCCTTAGCCCCGATTCCATTAGGCACTGCAGATTTCTTGGTGCACCACATCCACGCATTTACGATTCATGTTACTGTATTAATATTATTGAAGGGCGTATTATTCGCACGCAGCTCACGCCTAATACCCGATAAAGCAAATCTCGGGTTTCGCTTTCCCTGCGACGGGCCCGGAAGAGGGGGCACCTGCCAGGTATCTGCTTGGGATCATGTCTTCTTGGGACTGTTTTGGATGTACAACTCCATTTCAGTAGTTATCTTCCACTTCAGTTGGAAAATGCAATCGGATGTATGGGGAAGTGTAAGCGAACAGGGAGCAGTGAATCACATCACTGGGGGAAACTTCGCACAAAGTTCAACAACAATTAATGGCTGGTTGCGAGATTTTCTGTGGGCACAGGCTTCTCAAGTCATCCAGTCATATGGTTCTTCATTGTCTGCATATGGGCTTCTATTCTTGGGGGCTCATTTTGTCTGGGCCTTTAGTCTAATGTTTCTATTCAGCGGTCGCGGCTATTGGCAGGAACTTATTGAATCTATAGTTTGGGCTCATAATAAATTGAAAGTTGCTCCTGTTACCCAACCCAGAGCTCTGAGTATTATACAGGGACGTGCCGTGGGAGTAACTCATTACCTTCTGGGTGGAATCGCCACAACTTGGGCATTCTTCCTGGCGAGAATTATTGCAGTGGGATAATGGCTAGGAGGATTTGAGAAACATTACGGCATCAAGATTTCCAAAGTTCAGCCAGGGTCTATCCCAGGACCCAACTACTCGTCGTATCTGGTTTGGTATAGCCACTGCGCATGATTTTGAAAGTCATGACGATACTACCGAAGAACGTCTTTATCAAAAAATATTTGCATCTCACTTTGGTCAGTTAGCTATCATCTTTTTATGGACCTCTGGTAATTTGTTCCACGTAGCTTGGCAGGGCAACTTTGAAACATGGGTACAGGACCCATTACATGTGAGACCGATCGCCCATAGCATTTGGGATCCACATTTTGGTCAACCGGCGGTCGAAGCCTATACCCGAGGGGGGGCTGCAGGTCCGGTCAATATTGCTTATTCCGGCGTATATCAGTGGTGGTACACTATTGGTCTACGCAATAACCAAGATCTCTATACTGGATCTATTTTTCTGCTAGTTATTGCTGCTTCATTCCTACTAGCTAGCTGGTTACACCTACAACCCAAATGGAAACCAAGCATTTCTTGGTTCAAAAATGCTGAATCTCGGCTTAATCACCACCTTTCGGGATTATTCGGAGTGAGTTCTTTGGCTTGGACAGGCCATTTGGTTCATGTAGCTATTCCCGAAGCAAGGGGTGGGCATGTGAGATGGAACAACTTATTGACTACCGCCCCGCATCCTCAGGGATTGGGACCATTTTTTTCGGGTCAGTGGAGCGTTTACGCGCAAAATCCCGACTCTAATACTCATTTGTTCAATAGCACTCAAGGGGCAGGAACAGCTATTCCAACTTTTTTGGGGGGATTCCATCCACAAACTCAAAGTTTGTGGCTAACTGATATTGCTCATCACCACCTCGCAATAGCCGTCGTGTTTGTAATTGCCGGCCATACGTACAGAACTAACTTTGGTATTGGACACAGTATGAAAGAAATTCTGGATGCCCATATTCCCCCAGGAGGTAGGTTGGGACGCGGACACAAGGGACTTTATGATACGATAAATAATTCTCTTCACTTCCAATTGGGACTTGCTTTAGCCGCTTTGGGGGTCATAACTTCCCTTGTTGCACAACATATGTATTCTCTACCCGCTTATGCCTTTATAGCGCAGGATTATACGACTCAAGCCGCTTTATATACCCATCACCAGTATATTGCTGGGTTTATTATGGCAGGAGCCTTCGCACATGGAGCCATCTTTTTTCTCAGAGATTACGATCCTGCACAGAATGAAAATAATGTTTTAGCAAGAATGTTAGAACACAAAGAGGCAATAATATCTCACCTAAGTTGGGCTAGTTTATTTTTGGGCTTTCATACGTTAGGTCTTTATGTTCACAATGACGTGATGGTAGCTTTTGGGACTCCAGAAAAACAGATTCTTATTGAACCCGTATTTGCTCAGTGGATCCAATCTGCTCATGGTAAAGCTTTATATAGTTTTGACGTGCTTCTATCCTCGGCAGATAGTCCAGCAAGTAATGCCGGTCGGGGCTTGTGGCTACCTGGTTGGTTGGATGCTATCAACAGTAGTAGTAATTCGCTATTTCTGACAATTGGTCCCGGGGATTTTCTGGTTCATCACGCCATTGCTTTGGGTTTGCATACAACTACACTAATTCTGGTGAAGGGTGCATTAGATGCGCGCGGCTCCAAGTTGATGCCAGATAAGAAAGAATTTGGTTACAGTTTTCCTTGCGATGGACCCGGCCGAGGCGGAACTTGCGACATTTCCGCTTGGGATGCTTTCTACTTAGCTGTTTTCTGGATGCTGAACACTATTGGATGGGTCACCTTCTACTGGCACTGGAAACATATTACTCTGTGGCAAGGCAATGCCGCACAATTCAACGAATCTTCTACGTATCTAATGGGATGGTTGAGGGATTATTTACGGCTGAATTCCTCGCAGCTTATTAATGGCTATAACCCTTTTGGTATGAATAGTCTATCTGTATGGGCATGGATGTTTTTATTTGGGCATCTCGTATGGGCTACCGGGTTTATGTTTTCAATTTCGTGGCGCGGCTACTGGCAAGAACTCATCGAAACTCTAGCTTGGGCCCACGAACGGACGCCCCTAGCTAACATAATACGGTGGAGGGATAAGCCAGTTGCCCTTTCTATCGTTCAAGCACGATTGGTTGGATTAGCTCACTTCTCTGTGGGTTATGTATTTACCTACGCAGCTTTTCTAATAGCGTCTACATCGGGTAAATTTGGTTAATTCTTTTCGTTCGACTACCGTTTTCGTGTTAGCCTTATCCTAATTAAATCTCACGGCCGGGACATCGACCATTTACCTCTAAAACTATTTACTTAATAAGCATGAATAGAATGTTATTTTTTAAAGTTTTTGGTGAATAACAGTTTCGGCTTCAAGTCCCCACTGTTTCGTAGCAAGTAATAATAAAATTCCGCTTATCGAACCGTCAATTATGGCAAAGAAAAGTCTTATTGAAAAAGAAAAAAAGAAAAAAAGATTGGTGAAAAAATATGATTTTATTCGCCAATCTTTAAAACAACAAATCAAAAATAGTTTGCGTATCCAGGAGAAACTAATTATTTCCGAAAGATTGCAATCTCTACCACGCAATAGTGCACCTGTTCGTCTCCGTAACCGATGCTCCCTAACCGGACGCCCCAGATCCAATTATCGAGATTTCGGTTTTTCTAGACACGTACCCCGCGAAATGGCACACATTTGTGTTTTGCCTGGAGTATCAAAGTCGAGTTGGTAGAAGAACTATTTCCCCCTCCATTCTTATTACGATTTGAAGTACTAAAATTTAGTATATATATATCTAATACTTTGACTCAAAATACTTTAATTCATTCATTTTTTCTCATTTATGCTCAATGTAATTATTCAGGGAATGTATAATAATTACATTGAAGGCATTAACTGCGCGGGGTAGAGCAGCTTGGTAGCTCGCGAGGCTCATAACCTCGAGGTCACGGGTTCAAATCCCGTCTCCGCAAAGTCAACTGCCAATTATTTCTCCAATCCACTGGTAGTTTCGTTTCCATCAAAGGTTGAAAGCAATCAGGTTTTTCTTTCTGTTTTACTGATAGTTTTACCAATGAATCCAGTTAAGTTAGATCTGATCAACGAAACGAAAATCCCACTTTTATATCATTCTTCAATCTAAATTACTCAATGATAAATAAGCCCTTTTAACTCAGCGGTAGAGTAACGCCATGGTAAGGCGTAAGTCGTCGGTTCAAATCTGACAAGGGGCTTATCGAGTACTCATGGAAATTTTGGGTATCTAGTAGTCTTCGGCTTGGCATAAAAAATTGGGTTCATTTTGGTCTTTGCCCCGGGGGAGAGAAATAAAATTTATTCCTGTTATGCAAAAGAACTATTGCGTCATCTCTTACGGTATTGAAAAATTAGTTGGATATAATTTTTAGTACCAAAAACGTTTTGGTTATCCTTACCTTGGGAATCAATTGCAAATACTTACTATCAATATATATATATTTAAATATACGTATTTATATATAGAGAGAGAGTTATAAAAAAAAAATGCGGAAGAAAAGGTAAAGTATGGATAGTAGTTCTTCTCCACTCTTTGTATTATAAAAATAATTCCCAATGACTATGAGGATTCTCCCGAGTCTTCGACACTCTTGATTGCCACATTATTCAAGTAGTCAAAAAAATGACTGTACTACCAGGACTTGAAGTGGAGACGTAACTATATTTTTTGATGTAAAATTTTTTGATACACTCTCCGTTTGTTCGTAGATGAGCAGTGATATGCCGCTACCCACCTCCGCAATTCGGCAGCCAAATTTTTTTTTTTTTGGAGTTTTCTAGAGATTAGTGGAAGAAGTATCGAAATATCCCTAAAGTACAGATAAGTGCAAAAAAAGTACGAGTTTCACGTATTTCCCTGTGCGAACTTTTCATACTACGAAATCTAGTCTTTATCTCCTTGTAAATTCTTGGAGAAATTTTTTCTTTCGTTGGGTCGGGTTCGTTGACGTGTTAAAATGTTTAACAAAATCCTGGAAGAAAAGGGGGGCTGACCTACTTCTCGAGAAAATATATGACGTAGCAAAAGAAATTTTCTGAAGACAAGCAATATTAATATATCAAAACGAAAAGCGAAAAAAAAAAATTGAAAGAAAAATGAAAAAGAAAAATAAAAAAACTCCCCATGAAAATATTACGAGTATCTCTCTCGCACGATAATTTCTGGCAAAATGACTGTTACACCGACGATCCCGTGACCTCATATTCGAGAGATTTTTAGCAATTCGTGGAGTGAATAATAAAAAATGGGGAACCTAAAAGTGGTTTAAGAAGCTTAGTGGGGGACGGATATGACAATTGCCATTGGAAAATCTTCCAAAGAACCGAAAGATTTATTTGACAGTATGGACGACTGGCTCAGAAGAGATCGTTTTGTATTTGTGGGCTGGTCCGGCCTATTACTTTTTCCCACCGCTTACTTCGCTTTGGGCGGTTGGTTCACAGGTACGACCTTTGTGACTTCGTGGTACACTCACGGATTAGCTAGTTCTTACTTGGAGGGATGCAATTTTCTGACTGCCGCAGTATCCACCCCTGCTAATAGTTTGGCTCACTCTTTGCTTCTGTTGTGGGGTCCCGAAGCGCAGGGGGACTTTACACGTTGGTGCCAATTAGGGGGGTTATGGACTTTCGTTGCTCTTCACGGCTCTTTTGCCTTGATAGGTTTTATGTTACGTCAATTCGAACTGGCTAGGTCCGTGCAACTACGTCCCTACAACGCAATAGCTTTTTCCGCTCCAATTGCGGTTTTTGTCTCCGTATTTTTGATTTACCCCTTAGGACAATCTGGTTGGTTCTTTGCACCCAGTTTTGGTGTAGCAGCTATTTTTCGATTTATTCTGTTTTTTCAGGGTTTTCATAATTGGACACTGAATCCATTTCATATGATGGGAGTTGCGGGAGTTCTCGGTGCTGCCCTTCTATGTGCTATTCACGGTGCTACGGTCGAAAATACTCTATTTGAAGACGGTGATGGTGCAAACACATTTCGGGCGTTTAATCCGACTCAGTCCGAAGAGACTTATTCGATGGTAACTGCAAATCGATTCTGGTCCCAGATATTTGGTGTTGCTTTCTCTAACAAACGGTGGTTACACTTCTTCATGTTATTTGTCCCAGTGACAGGTTTATGGATGAGTGCTATCGGGGTAGTTGGTCTCGCCCTAAATTTACGCGCGTATGACTTTGTTTCCCAAGAAATTCGCGCAGCAGAAGATCCTGAGTTTGAGACTTTTTACACAAAAAATATTTTACTAAACGAAGGGATCCGTGCCTGGATGGCAGCTCAGGATCAGCCTCACGAAAATCTTGTATTCCCCGAGGAGGTTTTACCCCGTGGAAACGCTCTTTAATGGAACCCTCTCGCTTGGTGGTCGCGATCAAGAAACCACAGGTTTTGCTTGGTGGGCGGGGAACGCCCGGTTGATTAATTTGTCTGGTAAATTGCTCGGCGCCCACGTGGCTCATGCTGGCCTGATTGTCTTTTGGGCTGGAGCTATGAATTTATTTGAAGTAGCTCACTTTGTATCGGAGAAACCTATGTATGAGCAGGGACTAATTCTACTCCCCCACCTGGCTACTCTGGGTTGGGGAGTGGGTCCTGGCGGGGAAGTAACAGATACCTTCCCCTACTTTGTCTCCGGAGTGCTTCATTTGATCTCTTCTGCAGTTTTGGGTTTTGGAGGCATATATCATGCCTTGATCGGCCCGGAAACTTTAGAAGAGTCTTTTCCCTTCTTCGGTTACACCTGGAAAGATAAAAATAAAATGACTACAATTCTGGGTATTCATCTAATATTGTTAGGTCTCGGCGCCTTTCTCCTGGTTTTCAAAGCACTCTATTTCGGAGGCTTGTATGATACATGGGCACCCGGCGGTGGAGATGTAAGAGAGATTACGAATCTTACCTTAAACCCCAACATTATCTTTGGCTATCTCCTGAAATCTCCGTTTGGCGGAGAAGGATGGATTGCAAGTGTAGATAATCTGGAAGATATTATCGGGGGACATGTGTGGCTAGGTTCCATCTGTATTTTCGGTGGAATTTGGCACATATTGACAAAACCGTTTGCCTGGGCTCGTCGAGCTTTCGTGTGGTCCGGGGAGGCTTATTTATCTTATAGTTTGGGGGCTCTTGCCATATTTGGTTTTACGGCCTGTTGCTTCGTTTGGTTCAACAACACAGCATATCCGAGTGAATTTTATGGTCCCACTGGTCCAGAAGCTTCTCAGGCTCAAGCTTTTACTTTCCTTGTTAGAGACCAACGTCTCGGTGCTAACATAGGTTCTGCCCAAGGACCTACTGGTTTAGGTAAATACCTGATGCGTTCCCCCACTGGAGAAATTATTTTTGGGGGCGAAACCATGCGCTTCTGGGATCTTCGTGCTCCTTGGTTAGAACCTCTAAGAGGGCCAAACGGTTTAGATCTCGGTAAGTTGAAGAAAGATATACAACCGTGGCAGGAGCGACGATCCGCGGAATATATGACTCATGCACCCTTGGGGTCTCTAAATTCCGTAGGTGGAGTAGCTACCGAGATCAATGCCGTGAACTACGTATCTCCTCGAAGTTGGTTAGCCACTTCCCACTTTGTTCTAGGATTCTTTTTTTTCGTGGGTCATCTCTGGCACGCAGGTAGAGCTCGTGCAGCTGCAGCCGGATTCGAAAAAGGAATTGACCGCGATACTGAGCCAGTTCTTTCCATGACACCTCTTAGTTAAAGTCTGAAAAATGTGTTTAGATAATGATCGAAAGAAAAAATAAGTAAAGATTTTCTTACCGGCGAGCAAGTGAGTAGCTAATGACAGCGCTCCCTCATGTCGTTGCTTAATTTATCATATTTGTATGAAATCTATTTATCCTATTGGATAAATAGATTTCATGTCATCACCGATTCGAGTAATATGCCGGTTAATTATTTTCCATGATCTGTGAGAAAAAAGCTTTTTATTGGTGGTAGCTCCCGTCCTTGCTGTTCTTCTTTGTCTGATCCAAATGTTAGGAGAGAGAGGGATTCGAACCCTCGATGGCATCTTAGTACCATGCCAGTTTTCAAGACTGGAGCCTTAAACCGCTCGACCATCTCTCCCAAATAAGCAAATTCTTTCTCCGACACCCAAACAGAAGTATAAACCAAGTTTCCTAAATGATAATTTATTTAGGATTTATTTAGTCGTAGATAAATTAATCAAAAAGCTTTTTGATTTCAAGATCTATCTGTATAGAAATTAAATCTTTTTTTTTTTTTTATCGACCAATACCACGATAGATGCGGACTGAAAATATCATTGCGTAGTCGCCATGGATAACCATCTTAGATAGCGGGGTTATTTCTACTTGGAAAGTGTCTTATGGGATTTGGAAACTTAGTACCATGAAAAGCCGTTTGATTTCTACAAACGAAAACTTTGTGACAGCTTCTTCGTCGGATGGGGATCAGGTGGTACAAAAAATCAATTCCTTATGCGGAAGGAATCACAACTATGACTATCGCTTTTCAATTTGCTTTATTTGCATTAATTGCCACCTCATTTCTTCTAGTTGTAGGTGTGCCCGTCGCGTTTGCATCTCCTGGGGGATGGTCTACCAGTAAAAATATCGTTTTTTCGGGGGCTTCATTATGGATTGGATTAGTCTTTTCAGTAGGTATACCCAATTCTTTCATTTCTTAGGAGTCTGCGCCGCTGCTTCGGTTCCTCCTCTCGTAACTTATCGTTACGGGTGGGGACGCCAGATATCATACGAGACAAACATATTTTTTTTTTCCTGTCCTGTCATAGGGATTTGTAATACAAAAGTTCTTTTTAGTTGATTTTAGAAATAGAAAGGGATGAAGTCATAAAGATAAATTAACCCTTCATTTCTCATATGAAGTATACATGTCAATAATTTTATTAGAAGTAGACACAATTTACTTTGTAAAATGAAGTAACAGATTGCGCGGATATAGTTGAGTGGTAAAATACCTCCTTGCCAAGGAGATAACGCGGGTTCGATTCCCGCTATCCGCCTACTTTGAAGATAACAAAGACATTTGATTCCAGGTGAAAAAACGTTTGAAAATCCTTGAAATTTTCAAGTTTTTTGCAATTCGAAACTTTCGTTCGAAATTTCGTAGAGCGCATTGAGGTTATCGTCTCAAACGTGAGACGCATATGAAACTGTAAAGCCGCTGGTACCGTGGGACGGAAGTAAAGTACTTGTCAGTGCCTCAACTTAGTAGTATACTCAGTTGTGATATGTTTTACCTGCTTTCCTGGAAATGTATTGGCTCAAAGATGCTTTTTTTGTCAGATTGAAGAAAGATTCTTGGAACAAGGCGATATAGTCAAGTGGTAAGACGGGGGACTGCAAATCCTTAATTCCCCAGTTCAAATCTGGGTGTCGCCTGGTGGAAAAACAAAACAATTTGTGAAATGAATTCATAGACTTCTATTCATCAAGAAGGCTAGGGTTTTTCAGGGATTGTTTGTTGCGCCGAAATCGGATACTGGTTGAGTTGCTCTACAGTTTATTATAGTCTGTCACATTCCATGTGTCTCGATACGTCACGCATGGACAATCCCGATTAAGTATACCACTATTGAGTCAATTGAAAATACAAATTGACGGGTATTCTAAAATGAAAAAAAAAACAACCAGTAACATTTACAAAGAAACCTGGAGTCTCTCCATATTCGTCAATTCCTGCCACTAGGATGGTATCCTGTAGAAAAAGATATCTGATTTTCATTACGTTTTTTAAAGTTTTTCAAAAATTGATCCGAATCGAAACTAATTAGTTAATAGTTAGTTATCATTAAAAATTAGGGAGTGAAAAGATAGGAATTATAACTACGGACTTAGTAACTATAGCTTGGGCTGCCTTGACGGTAATTTTTACGTTTTCCCTCTCGCTTGTAGTTCGGGGAAGAAGTGGGTTGTGACATGTGGGAACGGACTAATTGGTTCTTTTTTCATTAGTTAGATTCAGGGGATACACCGTACATAGTATAGAGATAAACAAGCATACATTAGAAAAACTTTTTCGCGTAAAAATTTGTTTCTCGTGATGAAACAGCGAAGTTAAGCAGAAATAGATGTATTGTTCAATTCCGTAGGGGAAGCTATTTTTTTAAATTATTCCAACGATACTAAAATAATTGTTTCAATCCGTTGTTTCAAAAATTGATGTGACGAGGTAAATGATTTAGTAAAAAACTTATTTCTTCCTCGCTTCGGCGCTACCGGAACCCACCTACTTATCCATCGCTTTGGTGGTTTACTTCACTATTGGTTCAAACTGCAGATATTTTGTCTGAAGTTACAATTGCACCCGGAACAAAAAGCTTTTTCAAGTTTATTACTTGAAATGTAACTAAGTTCATCTTCTCGGATACCTCACTCGACTTTGTCTGAGGTGACATTTTCTTCCATAGAGGTATGGAAGTATAATAAATTAAATTCCCAACCCGCCCCTGTCTCTGGGGGTGGGGGGCCTACTTTCGGAGAAAGTAGGAACGATTTATTGAAAATGAAAAATTGATAGATCAGTGCTTGATCTATCAATTTTTGGCAATTCTATTCAGGAGTAGTGGGCAATATATGCCAAAAACCGATGAAGAATTGGAAGAAAATAACCATTGTGAAAAAAAAAATCTAACTACGAGACTTCGTCGGGTACTAATGACTTGTGGATGTAATAGTAGCAACCATATAGCTCCGCAACTTCATCCAAAATACCAGTTTTTGTTTTCTCGTATATTATGTTATGGAAAAATTTTCAATTCTTCCCATCTTTTCTTTCTTACATCTTTTCTTTCTTAGTTGTTCTCATATGCAGAAAATTACTGGTAAGTTAGTAATTAAATAAGTTGCCAACTACTCGTTATTCCGAGCGGCTGTTTGAATGTAAAGAATAAGTAGAAAAGCCGTTGGAATTAATATAAAAAGTGCGGTGGCTACAAACGCTAGAATGTTTACTTCCGTATCGGTAGTTCAAATCATTAATTGGAAAATAGCTTGAGGGGTCCTATTGAAAGGAACTCTCGGATTCCGTTATGAACCATCTATTTTGAGTTAATCGGGTTGACCGAATAGAATCTTTATAGAATAGAATCTTTTTGGTTAAAAAAGGTATTGAAGCCTAATTTTGATATCGATTATGTAGTATATCACACAATTAGATCCCGGGAATACCTACTTTTCATTTCGACAAATGGTTTACTTTTGCCGATTCTGCTTCTAATTAATAAATTAAGTGCTACAATTTGATGTAGGGTAAGAACAGATATTAAAAAGTTATTCAAGCGATTAGTTTAATCTGGTGTTGTTAATAGTTTTCCAGTTTCTCCAATCCTTCTCGATTGACAACTTGAGCTTAATAGCTTAAGCTTTTAGCGGGTAATCCAGCCCCCATCGTCTAGAGGCCCAGGACACCTCTCTTTCACAGAGGCGACGGGGATTCGAATTCCCCTGGGGGTATCTGAGTTTCGAGAAACTTATTTTCAAAAATATATAAAATATATATATATATATATTTTATTTCCCCTATTGACGAATCTGATGGTAATTGAGCAATAGGTTAATGAAACCTACTAAACTAGATCGATTAATCAATCGATAATTGGCTATGAGGAAAGAAAACAAAAAAAATTTCAACTTATGGGTCGATGCCCGAGCGGTTAATGGGGACGGACTGTAAATCCGCTGGCGGCGCCTACGCTGGTTCGAATCCAGCTCGACCCAATCAAACCCTCAAAGCTGGGAACACGAGTTCAAATACTGAATGGTACGGGAGATGGGCGGTTGGGGAAAGGAAAAGAATTCCGACGTGTTTAATCACAGTTTATTATATCGGGATTGACGGGTCTCGAACCCGCAACTTCCGCCTTGACAGGGCGGTGCTCTAACCAATTGAACTACAATCCCAAGAGTTGATTTAGATGGAGTGTACGTAGCAATTGTACCGAAGTCAACAATTAATGATGTAATAAAGTTAGCCCTCAAATTGGACATATGAAAAAATGTGGTTTTGACTCCGCGGGGTAATAATTAGTTAGAGAATTTCAAACCGCAGCAAGTATCCAAATCGATTTAGTTTTCAGAGGCATTAATAATAACTTGCTTTAAGGAGAAGCTCTTCTTAATCTACATCACTTGTGTTTTGGCAAATAGTTTTTTTTTACGTAATTCACGCTAGGAGTGTGAAATGTCAAATATTAAGAATCTCAAAATTATTAGGAAAACATCCGCCTGTTTTTTTTTTCAAACTTTAGATTTTCTTGGCAATCAAAATTAATAATGTGATATAATTACCAAATACCTATTTGTTTACCCTTAAATATTCTCTATTTATGTGTCAATCGCTGTTTCATTTCCGAATACGTAAGTATTTTGTGACAAATAAAATAAATTTGTCACAAAATTGTCGATTTAACTCTAGGTTCGCAAAATCTGGATTTTGCTTAGGTTCCCCTCTTGGGGCTTGTCGAATAGATTTAATCCTTAATGCAAAAAGTTTCTTCGAAGTATGTGGATGAAATTTTTTGCTGCTTGCCCCCATAAAATAAAAATAGATATCTATTTTTATTATGATATCTATACATATACATATACATATATATATATGTATATGCATCTCCATACCATGAAAAACGTGGGAAAAAGAGAGAGAGAGTTTCAACTCATTAATATTATTACAAGGAGTTTTTCGAAAGAAAAAAAAAAAGTACAGAAATGGAATCTGTATAATTTTATTTGGAAATAGGTCTAGATGTATCATCTCGTCAGGAGGAAATGAAGGTATGCCTGTACTACCAGAGCTTGCACGAATTCAATTCGAAGGCTTTAGCCGTTTTGTTCATAAAAGATTGATTGAGGAACTCGAAAATTTTCCAAAAATTGAAGATACAGATAAGGAAGTCGAATTCTGATCTATTGGTAATCGGTACCAATTGGCAGAACCTTCAGTCGAAGAAAGAGATGCCGCGTATCAATGTATTACGTATTCTGCCGATCTATATGTACCAGTTTAATTGATTTCCGACAAAGATCGAGTAGTACAGGAGGAAGATGTACGGCTTGGGTCTATTCCTTGGATGACTTCTAGCGGCACATTTGTTATTAACGGAATTGCTAGAGTTTTAGTCAATCAAATATTGAGGAGTCCGGGTATTTACTACAATCGGGAATCGGATCAGAAAGGACTTCCCGCATATACTAGCACCGTAATTTCAGATTGGGGGGGGAGATTCAAACTAGAGATGGACAGGAGAGATAAACTATGGGTTCGTATTAGCAAAAAAAGAAAAATATCCATTTTAATTCTATTAGTATCTATGGGGTTAGGCAAAAGAGATATTCTACGAAACGCCCGTTACCCAAAAATTTTTTTGAATATGTCGAAGAAGCAAAAAGAAATTATTGAATCACCAGAGGATGCCATAGCAGAGCTTTACAAACACCCATACTCCGCCGCAGACGCAAATGTATCATTTTCAGAATCCATATTCAAGGAATTGTAAAAGAGGTTTTTTCAGCATAGATGCGAATTGGGACGAATTGGCCGACGAAACCCGAACATCAAGCTAACCCTGGATGTACCCGAAACAGAGTATTTCTTGCTCCCTCAAGACATATTAGCAGCCGCGGATCACTCGATAGAAATAAGCTACGGAAAAGGCAAACTTGACGATATAGATCACTTGAAAAATCGACGTGTTCGATCCGTAGCAGATTTGCTTCAGGAACAATTGAAACTAGCTCCAAACCGTTTGGAGAATTCGATTCGATAAAATTTATCTAGAGCCATTAGACGCAAACGCGCAATAACTCCCCGAGGACTGGTGACGCCTGCGCCAGTAATAGCAGCTTTCAAAGAGTTTTCTGGTTCACACCCACTCTCGCAATTTTTGGACCAAACAAATCCATTATCAGAAATGGTTCATAAACGAAGATTAAGCTCTGTAGGCCCCGGTGGGTTAACACGTCGAACCGCCAGTTTTCAAGCTAGAGATATTCATTTTAGTCATTACGGCCGTATCTGCCCAATTGAAACATCGGAAGGCATGAATGCTGGCCTGATTTCCTCACTAGCTATTCAAGCAGGAGTAAGCAATTCGGGTTCTTTGCAGAGCCCTTACCTTGAAATGTCGGATTCGTCTGGTGAGGAGCAGTTAGTCGATTTATCACCTGATGAAGATGATTATTACCGAATAGCAACTGAAAATTTTTTATTATCTGACTGGAGAACTTCGGAGAGGGAACTTACACCAGTTCGCTACCAACAGGAATTCCTAAGCGTCCCTCGGGAACAAGTTGATTTCCGAAGCATTCATCCTCTACATTATTTTTCCATTGGAGCTTCGCTTATTCCGTTCATTGAGCATAATGATGCAAACCGTGCTTTGATGGGTTCCACCATGCAACGTCAAGCGGTTCCGCTGATTAAGCCCGAAAGATGCATAGTGGGAACTGGGTTAGAAAGTCAAGTAGCTCCGGATTCGGGAAGTCTAGCCATATCTGTACGGGGAGGAAAAATTCAAAATATCGATGGTAATAAAATTGAACTAGTTCCTCTCCCCAAGGCGAAAAGCAAGGAATCGGATCCGCTTATTATAAGTAGTTTATTAAAAATATATGAGCGTTCTAACAACAACACCTGTATGCACCAAAAACCCGTGGTTTCGCTGGGAGAACTGTTGAGAAGCGGGGAAATTGTGGCGGATGGGGCAGCAACTGCTAGGGGGGAACCAGCTCTGGGTAGAAATATCTTAGTAGCCTATATGCCGTGGGAAGGATACAATTTTGAAGATGCAGTGTTGATTAGTGAACGTCTGATATACGAAGACATTTTCACATCTTTTCATATTGAGAAACATGAGGTTGAAATTTGTGCAACAAATCAAGGACCCGAACGGGTTACCAAGCAAATACCTCAAGTGGATAGTCATGCACTTCGACACCTCGACGATAATGGCCTTGTGGAATTGGGATCTTGGGTAGAGGCCGGAGACGTTTCGGTGGGTAAGCTGACGCCTCAGGAGGGAGCGAGTTCATCACGTGTTCCAGAAGGAAGATCATTACAAGCCATTTTTGGTATACAACTGGTTAACGCAAGAGAAAGTTGTCTAAAAGTACCTATTGGTGGAAAAGGTCGAGTCACTGATGTCAGGTGGGTCTACCCCGAAGACGATACCATAAATGATTCGGAAGTAATTCATATTTACATATTACAAAGACGTAAAATACAAGTGGGTGACAAAATAGCTGGTAGACATGGAAATAAGGGTATTGTTTCAAAAATATTACCCAGACAAGATATGCCCTACCTTCAAGATGGTACCCCGGTCGATATGATACTAAGTCCTTTAGGAGTACCTTCCCGAATGAATGTGGGACAGATTTTCGAATGTCTATTGGGGTTAGCTGGGGAGTTTCCAGAAACTCATTACCGTATAGTACCCTTCGACGAGAGATATGAACGAGAAGCTTCCAGAAAACTAGTATTTGCCGAACTTAATGAAGCAGGTGCGAGGACGAATAATCCGTGGTTATTCGAACCCAGCCACCCCGGAAAAAGTCGATTGATCGATGGACGAACGGGTGATCCCTTCGGACAGCCTATTACAACCGGGAAGGCTTATATAATGAAACTTATTCATCAGGTTGATGATAAAATTCATGCACGATCGAGTGGGCCCTATGCGCTTGTTACGCAGCAGCCTCTCAAGGGGAAATCAAGACGTGGGGGACAACGGGTTGGGGAAATGGAAGTCTGGGCTTCGGAAGGTTTCGGCGTGTCCTATACGTTACAAGAAATGCTTACAACTAAATCAGATCATATTCAGGCTCGTTATAAGGTACCTAGTGCAATTATGACTGGAAAACCCGTTTACAAACCCAATACCGTTCCAGAGTCTTTCCGATTGCTAGTTCGAGAGTTACGACGTATGGGCCTAAATTTGGAGCGCAATTTTCTAACTGAAGAAAATTTGGGAAGGGAATTTGAAAACATCTGATCTTTTATTGAAATTTATTTTGTGAAAAATTAATCAAGACTTTATTATGATTCATCGAACTAATTATCAACAACTTCGAATTGGACTGGCTTCTCCTGAACATATTCTCAGTTGGGCCGAAAGGGAATTACCTAATGGAGATGTCGTCGGGCAAGTCGATTAACCTTATACGTTGCATTACAAGACTCATAAACCAGAGAGAAATGGGTCATTTTGCGAAAGGATATTTGGGCCTATAAGAAGTGGAATCTGTGCTTGTGGAAACTACCGCTCTGTCAGTAGCGAGGAAAAATCTTCTAGATTTTGCAAGCATTGCGGAGTCGAGTTTACTGACTCCCGAGTTCGTAGATATCGAATGGGATACGTCAAACTTGCGTGTCCAGTAACCCACGTATGGTTTTTGAAACGAATCCCTAGTTATATTGCAAATCTACTTGCGAAACCTCTTAAAGAATTGGAAAGCCCAGTATATTGCGATGCGTGACTCGACTTTACGTGTTGATCAGCATAGATTCAATACAATCTATCATTCCATTTGGGAATGGGAGGCCTCCAACCGACGCGTTCATCGACCCAAATAGGGAGTATCGTGCAACTCGGGGGGAAAGATAATATATATTGCGTACAAACCGGAGAATCTCCCCCATGGTTATTTTCTGGTCTGGTAAAGAAAAAAAAAAGAATCCACCAATTAGGCTTCGTGAGAAAATATCTGGTTCAGTTGGTAAAAAAATATTGAAGTGAAGTACTTTCCAACACGACCTTTCGGGTCCTTTTTTCTTGCTGTTAGAAGAGACTCTAGAAATGGTTATGGGAAGCTAATCATCGCATATACTTTCCAAATGAATTCCTAGCCATCGAAGTGGAGTGGAAACCCAAAGGGGGGAAGTGATCACATTAGGAACAAGGAAAAAAATTTCCAACTTATGGTGGAGAGGAGCTATTTCCTTTCCTACAGAATCATTTAAATTGGGGAAATCAAGACTACTCAAAAAAGAGAAATTGGAACTTGAGTAATGAATAACTATTTTATCTCCGATGAGACGAAGGTACTATTGCGTCTCGAAAGCATTTAAATACACAGGTTCTAAATTTGGTAATAGTTATTTGAGCCGGATGAGGGGAAACGTTCCTGTCCGATTCTGGGGGGGGGTCAGCCAACCTATCCCAATCTTTTCCTAGCTAGGCCCGTGGCCGAAAGGCCCACAATATTAAGACTGCGGGGTCTGTTCAACTACGAAGACCGATCCTGGAGAAACATACTTCCTACTTTTCTTTCTACCCGAAATTATGAAACGCTTCAGAGAAACGAAATCGCTACTGGGGGAGACGCTATTAAAAAAGGATTAGCTAGCTTAGATTTGCAAAGTTTTTTAGATCGCGCGTATTTAGAGTGGCAGGTGTCAGCGAGACAGAAACCAGTTGGGATTGAATGGGAAGATCGAACAATTCAAAGAAGAAAAGATCTTTTGATTAGACGAATTAAATTAGCCAAGGATTTTTTACGGACCAAATTAAAACCTGAATGGATGGTTTTGGATTTCATACCGGTTCTTCCCCCCGAATTGAGACCAATAGTCGAATTGTATGAAGGCGAATTGGTTACTTCTGATCTTAACGAACTTTATAGGAAAATTATTTATCGAAATAATACTCTTATCGAATTCTTATCGGGCAGTGAATTTACACCAGAAGGATTAATTGTTTGTCAAAAAAGGCTTGTTCAGGAAGCTGTAGATGCTCTTATCGATAGTGGTATACGCGGGCAACCAACGAGGGACATCCATAATCGACCCTACAAGTCATTTTCAGAAGTTATTGAGGGCAAAGAGGGTCGATTTCGCGAAAATTTGCTCGGCAAGCGGGTCGATTATTCAGGTCGTTCTGTGATTGTTGTGGGTCCGTCTCTTTCATTACACCAATGTGGATTACCTCGAGAAATGTCAATTGAACCTTTCCAAGCTTTTGTAATTCGCAACTTGATCGGGTGACACCTCGCCTGTAATTTACGAGCTGCTAAGTGCATGATACGAAAGAGGGACCCCGTAATATGGGAAGTTCTTCAGGAAGTTATGCGAGGCCATCCTGTACTGCTGAATCGGGCACCTACTCTACACAGGTTGGGCATACAGGCGTTTCAGCCCATCTTGATAGAAGGACGCGCTATTCGGCCGCATCCATTGGTTTGTGGGGGGTTTAACGCAGATTTTGACGGGGATCAGATGGCCGTTCATGTCCCTTTATCTCTCGAAGCTCAGATTGAAGCTCGTCTCCTGATGTTCTCACATATCAATTTATTATCTCCCGCCACGGGCGATCCCGTATCTGTGCCGAGTCAGGACATGCTTCTTGGTCTTTATGCACTAACAATTGAAAATAGGCAAGGAATTTATAGAAATAGATATCCCGTTTTTATAGACGGGGTTGACGTATATTCCGCTAAAATACCCTATTTTAGTAGTTACTGCGACTTAATCCGGGCCAAGGAATCAAGACAAGTTGATTTCCTCAACCTCTTATGGCTTCGATGGGAAATCGATCTGCAAATTATTAGTTCAAAAACCCGTGAGTTACCTTTTGAATCTCAATATGAATCTTTAGGAATTTCTTCTCATATTTACGAAAATTATCAGATAAGAAAATGTAAGGACGAATATATCTCAAGTATGTATGTACTTACAACGGCCGGTCGCATTTTCTTCAATCAACAATTGAAAGAAGCGCTGCAGGGTGTGTCAAAGAATTCTTCTCCATACACCATATCGTCTATGCCGAGTACGTCGATACTGGCTAGGTCTACTAATAAGAGTAATGAGGAATGAAAAAGCTTTTTGCCACATTCAATAGGTGAATAAATAAATCAGTTATTAAAAATAAGGTTACTAAATGTCGTGAAATATTATATGTATATATGAAGTTGAGGTCTTCATAATGATGGAACGAAATGAATTACCTTTTTGCAATAAAACGATGGATAGGGTTGCAATGAAGCGACTCATCGGCAAGTTAGTTGTTTGTTTTGGAATCGCGTCTACGACAAATATTTTGGATCAAGTTAAGGTTTTGGGTTTTCAGCAAGCTACAAAAGTATCTGTCTCATCAGGTATTGACGACCTTTCAGCAGTACCAACCAGAGGTTGGCTTGTACGAGACGCGGAGAAGTAAGGTTACGTCTCGGAGCAGCATTATCGCTGCGGAAGTTTGCATGCCATAGAAAAGTTACGTCAATCGATTGAAGCTTGGTATGCCACAAGTGAATGTTCAAAACGAGAAATGAATCCAAGTTTCAAAATAATCGATTCTTTAAATCCGGTTCACATGATGTCTTTTTCGGGAGCCCGAGGGACTATCTCCCAGGTCCATCAATTGCTTGGCATGAGGGGATTAATGTCGGATCCCCGAGGTCAAGTAATTGACCTACCCATCCGAAGAAATCTTCGCGAAGGCTTATCCCTGACAGAATATATCATTTCTTGCTACGGTGCCCGCAAAGGGGTAGTGGATACCGCCGTGCGAACCTCAGACGCTGGATACCTAACACGTAGACCTGTCGAAGTTGTTCAACACATTGCTGTACGCAAGAAGGATTGTGAAACTATTAGAAGTATCGCTTTTCCAAATGTTGGCAAACAAATACAAGGATTTCTTGGAACAATGTCACATCAAGGATTGGTTGGACGTGTGTTAGCAAATCATGTCTATTGGGATGCCAGATGTGTTGCCACTCGTAACCAAGATATTAGTGACGGAGTGGCTAGTAACTTGGTAGCGTCGTTGCAACCAATACATGTAAGATCTCCGTTGACATGCAGAAGCATTTTTCGGATTTGTCAGTTGCGTTACGGTTGGAGTCTTGCTCATTACGACTTAGTAGAATTGGGTGAAGCCGTCGGTATTATCGCAGGTCAATCAATTGGAGAACCGGGAACTCAATTAACGCCAAGGACTTTTCATACGGGCGGGGTATTTACTGGGGATATTGCGGAGTATGTACGAATTCCATTTAATGGACTTATTAATTCCGACGAGAAATTAGTCCACCCAACGCGTACGAGGCACGGACATCCGGCTTGGATGTGCCAAAATGATCTACCCCTCCTTATTGATAGTTACGGCGATACACACGACTCTGTCATCCCAGCCCAGAGTCTGCTTATGATTCGAAATGGTCAGTATGTTGAGTCGCAACAAATCATCGCAGAAGTACGAGCCAGAGAGTTTCCCCCAAAAGAACGTATTCAAAAACCTATCTATCCAAATTCAAAGGGAGAAATTCACTGGAGTAAATTTGTTTGGCACGTTCGCGATTCCATCTGCAATTCCTCTCGTCTCGTACGAGAGGCAAGTCATATATGGATTCTTTCGGGATCTTCTAGCAATTTTGACGGAAACTTTTTTTTTCATAAAGATCAAGATAGAGTCGGTATTGAACCTCACCCTATTGGAAAAAGATACAATCACCCAGAAAAGATTGTTGATACAAAAAACTGTGTAGGTCTTCAAAAAGGTATTCAAGAATTTGGAGCCGATCCAAAATGTTTTTTAAATTGGTCAAAACGACCGAAATCCAACTACATCCTTTCAAATATCGGAGTAGAGCGGGCCAAGATGGTGAAGTCGGTTTCCTTGTTACTTGAACGACGCCAAAAAAAATTTAATGGGTTACATTTGGAAAATATCAATGTTCAATTAAACAATGTTTTGGATAAAGGTCACATTTTGGCTACTTACGAAGACTTCGAGTATCAAACTACTGTTTCGGGGGTCATAAAGTATGGCACTATAGAAATTGAACCCGTCAATCTAAAGAGGCGACATTTCGATGGTGAGATAGAAATAAAAAGTTCATGTTCGTTTTATAGATTAGTAAAATTAGGAAATTTCTTCTCGATTCCGAAAAAGGTTTCTGTTACGCACGAACCCCCGTCGTCTATTTTGTTGACAAATCATGCTAGTGTCGAAGAAAGTGCGTGGATAACTAGCAATGTTACTCCCAAAACAGGTGGATTGATTCGATTGAAAGAGACATCGGCAGATGCTACTACAAGAAAAATTTTACCTGGATCTATTTACAATCCGAAAAAGCTAGCTAATATATTGCAGCGAGATAATACATTAATAGCGCCGGGCAATATGATTTTTGATGAAATTCAAGTCAAAAATTGGGTTTATTTTAAACCGCTTATGTTTCGCGGAAAAAGGAAACCCTCTGTCCTGGTGACACCAGTCACCGAATACGACGTATCTAACAAATCCCTGGCACAAGTAGGATCTGACTTCGACAAACCGAAGACGCAGAGACGCGCAAAAGCCGAAACCCTTTCATTCATTTGTTGCAGAAATGGTGAAAAAATTGAAGTAATTAATCATACGGCTATTCAATTAATTCGAACTTGTTTAATAATTGAGTGGCAAAGATATTTGCACGAAAACCTTCCTGGAAAGAGAAACTATTTATCCCTTATCAGCGTGAAAATAAGTCATTTGCTCAATACATTTTTTCAGGTAAATCCAATGATGTCTACCCCCACACGAAAAAAAGTCGGGGTCAATCAGCTTTTCCAAAAATCAACGCCTCTCGGCAAACCATCTCCCACTCAAATTGATACGTCTAACAGTTGTCCTGACTCAGTCGTCAACTATAAAAGTATTATTCATTTAGTTCCGGAATCGGCTGCGTCATTTTTGATTCTATCGCCGCTTAATTTCTCTCGTAATGATTCATTTGCTGATTCAAGCGGGAGCGGTTACGAGAAAGAAATTGCGGAATACTTTCACAGATCGAAACTGGGGGGCAGTGGTTTCGTCTGTATCCGCGGAACTGAAAAAACTATCTCATTGAATTCTGACTATAAATCTATTTCAAAAATTTGTGCAAACCCAAATCCTGAGGGGAAATGGGTTAATACTAGAAGAACGAATTCCAACCTCGGCCAAAGAAAAGCTGAGCAGGTAGGTCTAGTGGGGACTTCGCGACCTATCTCTTGCTTCTCGATTCCTCACCATTTTTCACTCAAAGCTTTTTCTAGCAAAAAATGTTTTGTTAATTATTTAACAGATAATTTGGGACATCCAAATGTTTATCTGATTAATGAAAAAAAATTACTAGTGAAATGCCCCGGAAACCCATTGTCCAAAAAAAATTTATTGGCCAAACCTATTTATTTGCCGCCAAAAGTGTTTAGTCGAGAAATTATGTTAGCCAGTCTGGGACTACCGATCAGTGAAGGTCGATATCTACATAAAGATTGTGCATGTATGAAGTCCGGTCAGGTCATAGCTGTTCACCAAAATTATTCATTAGTTAGAACGGGTAAACCCTTTCTGGTGACCCGGGGAGCAAATCCCCACAAGATTTCTGGGGACATTATCGAAGAAGGAGATACATTAATAACATTGCCCTATGATAGGTTGAAATCTGGAGACATTACTCAGGGTCTGCCAAAGGTTGAACAGCTCCTGGAGTCTCGTTCCATTGCTTCGATTCCTGCTGGAATCGAAGATCTTTTTGCTAGGTGGTGTCGAAGTATTACCAAATTAATTGGGAATCCCTGGAGTCACTTGCTAAGTGCTGGAAGAAGTTTGGAGCATTGCCAACTAGTTCTCATTGATCAAATTCGAAAAGTTTATGAGTCTCAAGGGGTACAAATATGTGACAAGCATCTAGAAATTATTGTCTGCCAATTGACGTCGAGGGTCGTAGCATCCGAAGATGGAGTAACTAACGTATTTCTTCCCGGAGAGCTTGTTGAGTTGTCACAGGCAGAACGCATGAATCGCGTGCTAAGGAGATCGATTTTTTACGAACCTATTGTATTGGGAATGACAAAGGCTTCTCTTAACACTACTAGTTTTCTAGCGGAAGCGAGTTTTCAAGAAACTACTCGGGTATTGGCTAAAGCCGCTCTTCGTGGCCGAATCGATTGGCTAAAGGGGTTGAAAGAAAATGTTGTTCTTGGTGACGCCGTTCCTGTCGGAACGGGTAGTCCGGAAATTGCTTGTCAATTAAACGTGAATAAACAAAAAGAATTTCATTCGGCAAATAAAAATAGTAAGAATTCAAAATGGGAGACAGGAAGTAGTCTATGCGGTCACCACAAAAAACAAGATTTCGATCTCAGTTTCGTTATTCGAAAAGAATTGAGTCGATCTTTTCCTTGTCTCCATCTTGAAATGTGATAGAAAATTCTTTGGTAGTAAAAAAATTTCTCGTCCATTTCGAGCCGCGAAATAGATTACTGGATTATAGATCACTGGATTGTAGTAATTTACTAAATTTAGTTAAAATGAAACAAATTCAAATTTCTTTTCATAAATGAGGGGAAGATGCAACAGAAAAATCGGAATATTGACTCAGAAGGAATGATGGCGGCAGGAATTCACTTCGGACATCAAACTCAGAGATGGAATCCTAAAATGTCTTCTTACATATTTACGGAACGTAGGGGTGTTCATATTCTCGACCTAACTCAGACTGCCCGTCTTCCATCTGAAGCATGTGACTCGGTATTCGATGCAGCAGCGGAGGGAAAGGAGTTCCTGATGGTGGGTACAAAGCATCAAGTAACTGATTTGATAGCATCGGCTGCACTAAGGTCTCAATGCCATTATGTAAATGAAAAATGGTTAGGTGGTATGTTAACAAATTGGGTCACTACAGAAACACGTCTCCGCAGGTTTCAATACTTGCAAACTGAAGAAGATAGAGGGGGATTCGATCGACTTCCAAAACAGGAGGCCGCGATTTTGAGGGGATAATTGTTCAGATTAAAAAAATGTCTAGGTGGAATTCAATATATGTCAGATTCACCCGATATTGCGACAACTATCGATCAACACGAATAATCGACTGCTATCAGGGAATGCAGTATTCTGGGTATTCCCACAATCTGCATCGTCGACACAGATTGCGATCCGGATCTTGTAGACGTTCCAATTCCCGGTAACGATGATGCTAGATCCTCGATCCGATGGATATTGGATAAATCAGCATTAGCTATTCACGAGGGTCGTTCGGACATGAAGGTCCCGGAGGTAACTTGATGCTGGCCATTAGCTGCATACCAGAACTATCTCGACGACTTGCAATAAAGTAGGAAAAGTAGTTTGGAAAATAAGGTGATTTGAAAAATCGTAAATTTTGTTTCATGGAAAAGGAACTTTCCTTTTCCTTTTTGAAAAATTTATGTAATGATAAATATTTCAGATAATTTAGCTCTTCATTGGGAGGGGGGGTATTACGCAAATTGAGCAATTGCAGTTTGATGAAATTGGTAATCTGCATCAAGTATCGAGCGTAGAAGTAGGTTAACATTTCTATTGGCAAATAGGAAATTTTCAGGTTCATGCGCAGGTTCTTATAACTTCTCGGGTCGTTATCGCTATATTGCTAGCTCTACCCGCCGTGACTACCAAAAATTTGCAGTCGATACCAACGGGTACGCAAAATTTTATCGAGTATGTTCTTGAATCTATTCGAGATTCAACCAGGACTCAGATGGGGGAGGAGGAATATCGCCCCTGGGTCCCATTTATTGGGACGATGTTTCTATTCATTTTCGTTTCCAACTGGTCAGGTGCTTCGTTTCCTTGGCGAGTCATTCAGTTACCTCATGGAGAGCTGGCTGCACCTACAAACGATATTAATACCACCGTTGCGCTAGCCTTGCTTACATCAGTAGCACATTTTTATGCGGGTTTGCACAAGAGGGGTTTTAGCTACTCCGGCAAGTACATACAGCCAACTCCGATATTATTACCTATCAATATTTTGGAAGACTCTACCAAACCCCTATCACTTAGTTTCCGATTGTTCGGAAACATTTTGGCTGACGAGTTGGTAGTAGCTGTTCTCGTCTCCCTAGTACCTTTAATCGTTCCCGTACCTACGACGCCTTTGGGATTGTTCACGAGTGCCATACAAGCTTTAATTTCTGCTACCTTAGCTGCAGCTTATATCGGGGAATCCATGGAAGGTCATCATTAATGGGTTGAAATAGAACTCTAATTTAGTCACACAAAATACTTTTTGAGTATAATTTAGCAGGTTGCTGTAGTGAAAGAAGGCCATTTATGTGGTATCATGATCTTACAGTATGAAAATTGCGCCTCCCTTCTTTCCCTTTCGCCATTTCATTTCCAGTAGTCTCGAAAGGAGCCGGCCCCCCCACCCCCTGCAGATACATACGCACAAATTGAATCGAACCGTTTAAGGTATTAAATGGAGAGAAAATAAAATTAGGTAGAATAAAAAAGTAATGATCGAGCTCAAATGTTTGACGGAAATGCTTTACAGGGGGATAGCCTAGATCTATATTCTGATTCGAGCCGATGATGCTAGATCTCAATGTACGATAATTAGAAGTTCTTCGAATTTACCGACACTAGGGTTGGGATAGACGTGGTTTGATAAATGATTGGTTTTAATATCGAATACCCAAAATCCTTTGATCCGATTAGAATATTCGTGCCAGTCGAAAAATCTCACCGACCGACATCTAGCTGGAATTGAATTAGATGCTTTCTTGTTCAAACGTTGTTTTCACTTGGACATCAACCAAGTACGCTAGTATTGAACCACATTACCAGTCCTGACGAGTTCCATAGAAAAAGAATGAATTTTCTACTTTTTATTGATTCAAAAATCTTTGTCAAATCAGATTTCATTGATACTTGACAGAATAAGCAAAATTGACTTTCACAAATGAAATAGGAGGAGACTAATACGAACCCATTGATTTCTGCCGCTTCTGTTATCGCCGCTGGGTTAGCTGTAGGTCTTGCCTCAATCGGACCCGGTGTCGGTCAAGGCACTGCTGCCGGTCAGGCGGTCGAGGGTATAGCAAGACAACCAGAAGCAGAAGGTAAGATACGAGGCACTTTATTGTTGAGTTTGGCTTTCATGGAAGCTTTGACAATTTATGGATCAGTTGTAGCTCCAGCCCCGTCATTTGCAAATCCGCTTGTCTAAAGCGTTTCTATTAGAAATAGAAAAAAAAAAATTAATTGGATATATCGACCATTGACTACCCCCCCCCGTTCTGTTTCCAAATCAAATCATTTCCAAGTCAACAATAAACTACTAAATTTCTTTTTTTTTTTCTTTTAGTTTCAGGGGGCTTAGAAAGGGGAGAAGTCACCTCTTTCTTTATGTGGCCAATGCCTTTTTTATTCCCCGCTTCCTATCGAGTATAAATTTTTCAATAAACTTAGAGAAACTACACTTCGTGGCCGAAGTGAATGACTCAGGTGTAAAATCACATCTCTTATCTTATGTGATTTTTTTCCTCCATCTTGTTCCGTAATTTGTCAAAATTTACTAGGCCGGACCAGAAGTTTCCCAAATTCGTAAAACCTTCAAGGAGGGAAAGGAATACGAGAAGTATAAGTGAGATCGTCACTCCCTCGAGTTATTGGGCCCCCGCTGGAAGTATTGGCCTAAATACTAATATATTTGAGATAAACCTGATCAATTTAGTCTTGGTACTAGGTATATTGTTTTATTACGGAAAGGGGGTGTGTGCGAGTCGTACACCTAAGTGGGATAATTGATTTTTTCAGTTGCACCTAAATGAAAAAATAATTGGACGGGAAGAGGTGCAAAACCCGACGAATTACCTGCAAATGAATGTTATGCAAGAACCAGAGCATTCCGTGCCATTGGTGAAACCCCGGTTCTCACCGACCAATTCTCGGAACTTTGTCAATATGGTTAAAGCCAAATAGCTTGAAGTCTTAGCAAATTCGGGGTTTTCTTTCCCCTGTCGCATAAATAAAGTCGCAGTCAAGAATGCATAACTCGCTATATAACGCTCGTATCGGGAATGCTTCAACTTTTTCCACCTTTCAAAAGGATTTTCTGGATAGGTATATATTAAAATATATTGGAATTGGAGTTGATTTATCCTGATCTCGCTTAATTTGCTCAATGGACAACCTATCCAAGACGAATACCACTTGGAGGAAACGGCTTCCGATTAATTTGAGTAATTTTTTGGAAGAGCTACCAATTCTTTATTTTTCCAAGTATTAATTATTTTTTTTTTTTTCCAAACTGATTCAAGGGTAAATCCTAGCAGTCAAGACATAAGGGGGGAAGCAGGCCCGCGTAGGATTGTCTGTTAGATTTCCTAACTCAACTTATCGTGAGAGACGGGCAGGAAAGCCGGATGGATTGAAAGATCCATGTCCGGTTTGGGAAGAGATCATTAGTCTTTCAAAATTGAAGATTTTTAATCCACTTTCATTGATCAATTTTTTAGAAAATCGTGAAAGGACAATTTCAAACACAATTCGAGATGCGGAGGAGCGTCATACTGAAGCGACTGAAAAACTTCGGAGGGCTCGTATTCGATTGCAACAAGCAGAAATAAAGGCGGATGAAATTCGTATCAGTGGACTTACACAAATGGATAAGGAGCGGCGAGATCTTGTCGATGCAGCTGACAATGATTTAAGAGGACTTGAAGATAGTAAAAATTATGCAATTCGTTTTGAGAAGCAACGGGCAATTGAGCAAGTTCGGCAGCAAGTTTCTCGACTAGCGTCCGAAAGGGCTTTGGAAAGTTTGAATAGTCGTTTAACTAATGAACTGCATCTGCAAATGATTGATTATCATATCGGCTTGTTCAGAGCCATTGTTAACAAATCTGCTTAATCAGACCCCATTTTTATCATAAAAAGGTTTCATTTTTACTTTTCCCTTTCGCAGTAATACTTTTCGGCAAAAATGGTAATAAATATCCAACCTGACGAAATTAGCAGCATCATTCGCAAGCAAATCGAAGGGTATGTCCCAGAAATGAAGGTTGTTAACATCGGCACTGTACTTTAAGTGGGAGACGGAATCGCCCGTATTCATGGACTTAACCAAGTAATGGCTGGCGAATTGGTGGAATCCGAAGACGGTACAGTTGGCATTGCTTTGAATCTGGAATCTGATAATGTTGGGGCTGTACCGACGGGCGATGGTTTAACTATACAAGAAGGAGGTTCCGTACGAGCAACGGGGAAGATCGCCCAAATACCAGTTAGTGACTCGTCCTTAGGCCGTGTCGTAAATGCATTGGCCCAACCTATCGATGGTAAGGGTCAAATCCAAGCTTCTGAGTTCAGATCGATAGAATCTCCCGCTCCGGGTATTATTTCAAGACGCTCCGTGTACGAACCCCTACAAACAGGTTTGATTGCTATCGACTCGATGATTCCTATTGGCCGTGGTCAACGGGAATTAATTATCGGGGATAGACAAACGGGTAAAACGGCAGTAGCTACAGATACAATTTTGAACCAGAAGGGTCAAAATGTTATATGTGTCTACGTAGCTATCGGTCAAAAGGCTTCTTCTGTAGCTCAGGTAGTCGATACCTTCCACGAGCGCGGCGCCATGGAATACACCATCGTAGTTTCGGAAACTGCAAATTCTCCAGCCACTCTCCAATACCTCGCTCCGTACACAGGAGCAGCTTTAGCTGAATACTTCATGTATCGCAAACAGCATACCCCGATTATATATGATGACCTTTCTAAACAAGCCCAGGCTTACCGACAGATGTCTCTGTTATTGAGAAGACCACCCGGGCGAGAAGCATATCCGGGAGATGTTTTTCACTTACATTCTCGTCTCTTGGAGAGAGCAGCTAAGCTGAGTTCACAATTAGGCGAAGGCAGTATGACAGCTTTACCCATCGTGGAGACACAGGCGGGAGATGTCTCGGCTTATATCCCCACCAATGTTATTTCTATTACCGATGGATAAACATTTCTATCAGCAGATCTATTTAATGCTGGAATTCGACCGGCAATTAATGTGGGTATTTCTGTATCTAGGGTAGGCTCGGCGGCTCAAATCAAAGCTATGAAACAAGTAGCCGGGAAATTGAAATTAGAATTAGCGCAATCTGCAGAATTAGAGGCTTTCGCCCAATTTGCTTCTGACTTAGATAAAACTACTCAAAATCAGTTAGCTAGAGGACAGCGATTGCGTGAGCTTCTCAAACAATCTCAGTCAGCCCCATTATCCGTAGAGGAACAAGTAGCTACCATTTACACAGGAGTTAACGGATATTTAGATGTGTTAGATGTTGAACAGGTGAAACGATTCTTGGTTCAGCTGCGCGAGTATGTAACAACTAACAAACCTAGTTTTGGTGAAATTATTCGTTCCACAAAGGTGTTTACGGAACAAGCGGAAGTGATTTTGAAAGAAGCAATTAAGGAGTCAACAGAACTTTTTTTACTACAAGAGAGATGATTGATTAATCTGCATATTGCACAGTACAGAATCAATTTCATACACTACTCAACCACTTCCCTTGCATAAGGGCGTACTTGTTTTCGACACCGAATTACGTCCAATAGGATTTGAACCTATACTTAAGGTTTAGAAGACCTCTGTCCTATCCATTAGACGATGGACGTCTTTTTCTTTCACCTCCCCGCGCTTCCCATTTAAAGTCTTATGCATTTAATGTATGAGTTGAGTGCGCCCAATCGTGAACAGACAAAAGCTCTTGTTTGTTCACGATATAGGCGGCTCGGCGAATAGAATAGTAATTTGACTCGACAGAGGAGGGGCTGCTGTATACATACTAGGACTATTACCGTAAATAATAGCGGGTAGCGGGAATCGAACCCGCATCAGTAGCTTGGAAGGCTAAAGGTTATAGTCGACGCCAACAAAAGGTAAAGGCGCCGCTAATTCAGAACCGAACTTGGACGTTTCGGCCCATTCGGCTCCTTTATGAGATAAGTTTGATTCAAAATTAGTTGGGATTTGCTTAATACGTCTATTTAATTAGTAGAACCAGCTAAAGAAGAGCTGGAGCGGTGGCTGCTTTCGCTTATTTAACTGAAATCAGCGTAAGTAACTTATGACCGACTCGCCTACTTCCGTGTAAAACATGAGTTTTCCAGACTCCGCATTTTGCAAGGACTCTTTTTTTTTTCAACTAGGTAAGAAATAACTAATTCTGCTTCTAGACAGCAAAAGGCACTCATAGCATCTATGTCGGTTTTGTATGCATCCCGGTGGTATGCCGTATACCAAGGATATACTTCTTAGATGATCCTTTGGCAAGAAAATTAGTGTTACAGATTCTTCCCCTTAATTCGTTCCTTACTTTTTTTTTTTTTTTTTTTTTTGAAAAAATCCTTAGGGAAATATTTCCCACCGAGTCGTTGAAGCAGTGGATACTGCCTAACCAAGTAAGTATTTGACAATCCTGGCAAACCAAAATTGATCCATTTGAACTTTCTTTCTCAGATTTTTCTCCAAGGTTCAGTGACGATGACACAGATATTTTAGACGTCTACCCATAGATTTTTTTTTCTTTCCTGGGGGTATAATTTGACCCAAGTATTTCTTGGGGTACTGAGATAATTCTGCTTCGTCACCAACTTTTTCATCTTTTAAAATAGATGAGTGACGGGATTGAGAAATTTCCCCCTAACACTAGAAAATTAGTAGAAAGACACATATTTACTTTTGCAAAAATAAAGTTTTTTCAGTCGATTTGGACAAGATTCGGTTTGAAAGATCCCTCAACTACCATAATCGCTGTGAAACGAATCACACTTTTACCACTAAACTATACCCGCTGAAATGCAACTACATTATATTAGTTATACCAATTATCTGTACATTGTTTGCTGAGACAGATCAGAGATTTCTGTATCTGCATTGGTGTAGGAGGAGCCCCCCCCCCCTCTTTTGATTATCCTTTCAAAAAATTGAATTGTTTTATGCGGTGAATCCTTAAATTATGAAATAAATTTAGAGATTACCTTTCTGAGCAGCCAGTAGTGCAATTACTAACGGTCCTGATGCAACTACCAGCGTCAGGACAGCGAGTTGCGTAATTATTTCCAGATTCATGACATCTCCTTCTTTTTACTTTTCTCATGAATAGATTTAGGTGTCGAAAATTTTTTTTCTATACTTTAGAAGGGTATGAATAGAAATACTTTTCGCTTCAACAAATTGATAGTGAACTGTTTGTCGGACTTGACTGGGCTGGGATGTATTGGGATGTAGGTAACAAGGATCTCTTAGTTACTCAAAGTTAAAGTGAAGCTGATACTCGATTCTAAATTAATCAAATTTCTTTGTTTATTCAAAAAAAAAAAGAGAGAGGCGGGGGAAAACCCCGACATCGACTCCAGATGGCAAGGCACTTTTTCTAACACTCTAAATTTCTCTTATTGTCTTAAAGCAGATTGTCCATTGAACAGTATTGCTAATTAATTCAGTTTGACTTGAAAAAAAAAAGGAGAAGTTAATTGTCCACCTCGAATCTGGTTGGACCCTAAAAAATTGATTCCTTCTATATACAAATTTGTATTCGGTAGGATATTCTCACAAATCCGTTCTTTTAGCTTTATTCTAATATTGAATGAGAAATGGAAAAACAAGAGAGGGGTCTGACAAAAGAAAAGAAATCGTTTTATCAATTTATTTATCGTTGAAAAGTATTTTCAGAGAAAATACAAAATTCGAGTCTGAGGTATAATCGAGGTATAATCAAAGATGTGTAATTAAATCAATCCACTCCTATTCACACTTTGTTAGAATCGATAAGTTACATAGACTTACACTCCAAACTCGTGTTAAAATTGGGTAAGAGAAAATATACCCCAAGTTTTTCGGAGAGATGGCCGAGAGGTTTAAAGCGTCGGATTGCTAATCCGTTGTACAGCGTCTATGTACCGAGGGTTCGAATCCCTCTCTCTCCTTTACTAGTCGATTGGCTAAAGTGATGTAATAGCCGATTTCTATCATTTATACAAATAAAGCCAAACACTAATTCCCACTCAATCTCTACGACCAGGGTTTCGTCCAGGATCATTTGATAAAAATCCAAAAACAAAAAGCGAGACAAAAAATATGACTACTGTATAGACAAGTAGTTTAAGGGTAAGCATGACATAACTCCATGTCTATAATTAAAGGTGAAAGGGTAAAGTGAGATAAAATTATTTATTTTCTTAAAATTTTTCTTTTATCCATTTCTATCTGTTTCAAGATACAAATATATCTTCTTTTCTTAACTGATTAATAGATGAGTTAATAGTAATACGGTGTTTCGTTTAGCAAATTTGTTATTATTTTAATTAACACCACATCTTTTTTTCCTCACTCCATCAAGTGGAGGAAAATTCATTGAAATGTTCGATTCAATAATTCATCGATGCCCGTTAAATGGGAATACGATGGGGGAGGGGGAGAAACACCATTTGCCGCACTACATCATTCCACCCGGGTTTATACCTTCGCTATGTATACCCCATGTAGAGGATAAAGTTTTTTGTTTGATTGGCGATAATTGACCATTTTTTTCTGTATTTTATTCGTTTCAACGGCTGCCTTGCTTATGAGATCCATCAAAGAAAAGTATTAGGAATCGATTTATCAAATTAATTATATATATATTAGCGAAAACTAACTGCAGCTTGCCAAACAAAAGCTAGGAGGAGAAAGAACACCGGTATTACTGGCATTATGTCTACGATTGGGTCAAAGATAGCATAAGCTTCGGGTAACTTGGCGAAGGAGACGTCGTTGAAGTGAAGAGGATTTTCTAGATAGATGCTGTACAAAACTATCATGTCTATTCTCCAATAATATAACAAGTGATTTCCTCCGACGAGGTTATACTTCATCCTTCGATTAGATTAACCTGTCGGACATCTACATATCTCTGTTCACATACATGTATATGACTACATATTATTATATATCTTCCCATCTGAATGGGTAGTTATTGAGAGATTCAAATTTACGTTGAACCAAACTTTCCACGAATGGACTTTTGGTTATTTTTTTTTTTTTTTTTCTGCAAAATATTGGCGATTCTTATAAATTCCAACTTTTTTCAATTGCTCTTACTTAAAAAGCTGAGTCTGTAATTGAAAGAAAACGGTTGACGGGAAACCCAAGTTGTGAGATATTTAATGTAACAATCATTTGTGGGGCGTGGCCAAGCGGTAAGGCAGCGGGTTTTGGTCCCGTCACTCGGAGGTTCGAATCCTTCCGTCCCAGATTGAAAGAGGAGGAAGAGAGCGTAGAATCCCGGTTCTACAAAACAATAAAACAATCAGTGGTAGAATTAAAAGTAGCTTTTCTGATCCATCTTCCAGTTTATATTATGATGATAAGCCACATGTAGCAATAGATTTCTTCGGGGTGCGAAGCAACGAAGTGATGAAAGTAAATTATGAAATTAGCTCATCGGATGTATGCTGGACCCGCTCACATCGGTACCCTACGGGTAGCTAGTTCCTTTAGAAATGTACATGCTATAATGCATGCCCCTTTGGGAGATGATCACTTCAACGTAATGCGTTCCATGTTGGAAAGGGAAAGAGATTTTACCCCGGTAACTGCTAGTGTAGTGGATCGCCACGTCTTAGCACGTGGATCTCGAGATAAGGTTGTAAGTAATATAAGCCGAAAAGATGAGGAATAACGCCCCGATTTGATCGTTTTAACACCTACATGTACTTCTAGTATATTACAAGAGGATTTGCAAAATTTTGCGGATCGGGCTTCCTTGTATTCTGAATCTGATGTAATTCTCGCAGATGTTAATCACTATCGAGTCAACGAGCTCCAAGCCTCGGATAAAACTTTGGAACAAATAGTTCGATATTATTTAGATAGGGCTCGCAAAGAAGGCACCTCCAACCGGTCTTTGACGGATGCACCCTCGGCAAATATTATAGGAATTTCCACACCAGGTTTTCACAATCAACATGACTGTCGCGAGTTGAAACGTTTACTTAGAGAATCAGGAGTTTCAATCAATCAAATCATTCCAGAAGGGGAATTTCTCAAAAATCTTAAGGACTTGCCAAGAGCTTGGTTTAATACAGTCCCTTACCGAGAGATGGGTTTGATGGCAGCAAGTTTCTTGGAGAAGGAATATGGAATGCCTTATTTATCGACAACTCCAATAGGTATTTCAAATACAGCTGACTTCATCGTACAGATTGGAAAACTTGTAAATTTGTGGGCTCCCGTATTATTAAGAAGAAAACTTAATTACGATCTATATGTCGAAAATCAAACCAAATTTGTTTCTCAAGCAGCTTGGTTTTCCAAATCTATCGATTGCCAAAATTTGGCTGGAAAAGAAGCGGCGGTTTTTGGTGATGCAACCCATGCCGCCTCTATTACAAAGATACTTGTTGGAGAAATGGGAATTCGTGTGAGTTGCGCAGGCACATATTGCAAGCATGATGCAGAACGGTTTAACGAGCAGGTTCGAGGTTTGTGTGATGAAATACTAATTACAGAAGATCATACACAAGTTGGGGATACAATAGCTCGTATCGAGCCCTCTGCCATATTTGGAACTCAAATGGAGCGTCATATTGGCAAACGTATCGATATTCCGTGTGGGGTCATTTCCTCACCAGTTCATATTCAGAATTTTCCTCCAGGCTATCGACCCTTTTTGGGTTATGAGGGAACCAATCAAATATCGGATCTAATATACAACTCATTCAATCTGGGTATGGAAGATCACTCATCAGACGTTTTTGGAGGACACGACACCAAGGAAATAAGCACCAAATCCCTCTCGACATATAAAAAAATTATGGACTGGGCCCCTGAAGCTGAGTCGGAACCAAAAAAAATCCCAGGTTTCGTGAGGGGAAAAATCAAGAGAAATACCGAGGTTTTCGCAAAACAAAACAATATTTCGGAGATTACAGTTGATGTGACGTATGCGGCTAAGGAAAGAACGAGCGCTTAGTTTGCCAAATCAGTTCAGTTAGGTACTTTTTCAAGAAAGTTTCAGGTCATTTAATTCTATGTCATTTCCGAAATGCGCTGAAAAGTTGGCACGAAGTTTTGACAATACTAAACTAGGAGCTATTTAATAATAAGAAATTATCGGTCCCTAGATTTTATGGTAAAATTACGCTTGAAACGATATGGTAGGAAGCAACGGGTGACTCGAGTACCGAAGTCGTTTTTGCGGAATTCGATAACCGCCGGTTCTCTTCGACAAGTGAAACGTTTTCATTTCGACATTTATTAAAATTCATTATTTAATGCAACTCGAAGGATACACATCTATTCTAGTTTATTTATATATCCCGAGAAAAGTTGTATCTATGGTTATCTTGGCAAAATAGAGCAGCAAAACTCCATCAGGCTACCACTTCTCTTTGTTTTGTTTGAGTTGGAAAAAAAAAAAAGAATGTTTCCACTGAAAGGTAAAAAATAAATTCTTTTGAGACTGACTCAGCAGCACTGGGATTAAATGAGTCAAGTACTTAGTCCTAATCGAGTTTCATTTTTCAATACATGTGAAAAAAAAAAAACAAAAGTTTGATTCAATGTCTAGGGGTCAATCGAGATAGGTTCTGTTGCTACCGATTCTTAATGTAGAAATCCCTGGAGTGATGCCTAAACCTAAAGATTGCATAAAATTGATTTATGAACGAGGGTATGTCGAATATCTACCCGAACCCATGAGTGGGTAAGAAGACGGAAACGGGGAAGTAGGGATTTGGTCCTCTTCCCATTCCATAGTAATTTTTTTTTTTTACACGGGGCAGTAATTCGTAAAAAGATAACTCAATACAGAAAATAGATTCCGCGCCGGATGTTATGCCTGAGAAGTACTTTTTCTTCCAAACCCCCCCCCCCCCTTGGGGAGAAAGGAGAAAAATATTAATTTGCTTAACTCGAGTTATGCTTCAAGCCACACGAACTAAAAAATTCCCATGTGGTTTCGCGGGGGGGTTAGTCTCTGCATGCACCTATCTCGATAAATGACTTACCGAATAGTCGCAATTGACGCCCAATCTCGGCGAGAAGGGAAGGTAACTAGGGAGGTTGGGTTTTACAACCCCCGTAAAGAGGAAACCCAGCTAGATATTTCGGCTATTACTGCTTTTTGTGAAAGCGGAGCTCAATTAACAGAAACTGTTCGCGATATTTTTAAGCGGGAAAATTTGAAAATCACTTAACAAGTCAGAACTTAATTTCGGAAATAGAAAGTGAAATTTTAGAAATCTAATAATTGAGGAGAATTTAACGGGCTTAGTTTACAAATATTTTCAGATGTTTTTGTATTATCCTTCTCTTTTACTCGTACTCTACTTATACGTCGTATTCGTCATTCCGTTTAGAAGCAGAGTGTTTAGAAAAGACTATTGGTTCTCCATCAAAACCTATTTAGAAAGAACTGATGTTGGGGAAATTCTCAAGAATGCAATGAAAAAGTGGAGTAGGGGAGGTGAAAATAGGAGTTAGTCAGTTTCAGTGAATGGCACGCTTAATTTCAAAACAAATATTTTTTCGGAATTCAATTTGGGTTCGGAAGTTTGCAGATGTATTTATATCTAATGATAGGCATTAATCGCCACGGCTTTTTCCTGGGAAAAGTCGCTTGGCAATTTGACAACTTATCAAGAAATATTTTTCTTGAGGTCTTATTTTGAGGAATGTCTCTCAGACGAGAGTCAAAGTAGCAAGTATCTTCCGTATCGGGAGATACTTGCCAATCTCATCTTCCATTCCGTGGAAGACCAATTTTATTTTCAAAAATAAAAAAAAAAAATTATCTATCAAACATACCAATGCTTGTTTGGGAGTTATTGCGACGAAAGTCACTTACGGATCTTTTGCCAAATCTGGTGCGTTAGAAAAAAATGAGAAGTCTAACAGCAAGAAAGGTTGTCTATTACACTCCTCTCCTATTTTGTTTGAGGAAAACTTTTATTTGATGGAGGATAAACGGCGATCACGTAGGCCAGACAGGATGTTGGTTTCCGGGGCACGGAGTACAGTGGCAATCAAACGTTTAATTTGTAGCATGCGTAACCATAATTATTTAAAAATTGTTAATTCAGGATTTGTTCGAAACTAAACTGATGGATTAAACGCAGATTTCTATTTTCACTTACTTAAAAAAATAATATGTCTAACTTTAGGCATATCTCTTTTCCCTCGAATAGGCGATAAATTAAGTAGTAGTTTGAAGATGTCACAGTCCATTCATTCTATATTTTTATTTATGGAAGATAGATTTCCGAAATCTAATCATATTTTAGAAATGGACTTATCCCAAAAATTTCATTTGGAGATTTTGATTCGATTGTTTCGGCAACAAATTAAAGATGTCTCATTTCCGCATTTCCTAAGGATAATATTTTATAAATATAAAATTTTTCGTGTAAAAACTCCTTATTCGTATAAGCAGGGGCAAGAGGGAAGTTTTGAATTTGTATTTCAAAATTTTTATAACTCTGAGATCGATTTACTTTTGTTGATTCCATTGAAGCAGGTATGTAAGTCACGAGTCCATTATTTCTCATTCATTGATCGATGTAACATTACTCGGAAAGAGAGACATGTTTTTGCATATGAATTCAAATCGGACACCGCAGGCATCGATTCCTACTTCACTCAAAGTTTGTGCATTCACTGTGGAAGATATAGGAACAAATTTATTATAGTTTTTGAGGGAACTCGCTATTTCGTGAAGAAATGGCTTTACTACTTATCGACACTTCTTAAACATCATTTTCACTACCGGACAAAATTTGACGAACCACGTCTGAAATTGCTATCCACCAGCTGTGTCTCATTCTTGGGTTACATCTCAATTGCCAAATTAGTTTCAAAAAGTGTCCGTATTGGGGTCTCGACAGGTTCATACATTAGTATTTTGGATTTAAAAAAATTCCATCCCAAAATTCCAAATTCAGTAATAACTAAGATTTTGACAAAACATAAATTTTGCACCATGAGTGGGCGTCCGGTTGGTAAAGCAGCTTGGGCTACTTTAACAGATGATCAGATTTTGAATGGATATGTACAAGTTTGGCAAGACTTTTTCCTTTATTATGGCGCTTCAATTAATCAGGATAGATTGCGTAGGTTAAGATATATATTACAGATTTCCTGTGACAGTACGTTAGCCGGTAAACACAGGAGTACAATACGTCTCATGCGACGTAGATTTAATTTGGAAACTCTAAATCAAATTTTCGTGTTTACCAAATCTGAACTGTCAAATAATCGGAGGGTTTGGCGTTCAACTTTGATCCGGTTTGTCTTAGTACAATTTGATGTATTATAAATATGAGATTAGTAAAATTAGGGGTTTCCTTCGCAATTTTCCAAGAATTTATCTTGTTTTAAAATTTGTTTTAAAATCGCTCCCAAATTGGTTGTTTTGTACTTTGTCGATGCTGTTTACGTAGTTCTATAGATATGTAAGTTTTTAACTTGCTAATCTTTTTTTTTTATTTAAAGAGTCTGACATGAAATAACCCAATTTCAAAAATTATCTCAATTTCTATCATGAATGATATCAACTTTCTTTTACCAAAATTAATTTTCACTCCTACCAATTTGCCAATTTTACCAGAAATTCTTTTGATTCTAAACTTAATTGCAATAATTGCAATTGACTTATCGAACAAGGGTAAAAATACAAAATTGCTGTATAAAATTTCTCTAGTCTCCTTGTTTGTCGGCGCGGTGGTTTTAGTATGTCAGTGGGAATTTTCTATCTTTTATGAACGTTCTCAGATGAGGGATTTCAGCAATATTTTTAGATTTTTAATACTAATTTGCTCGTTGTTATCTGTTTCTTCGTCGGTTGATTACATGCTTTGTTCAAAAGTGGCTTTGACAGAATTTTTATTGTTTAAGTTGACTGCAGGTTTAGGGGGGATGGTTCTCAGTTGTGCGAATGATTTGGTAACTATTTATGTGTCTCTGGAATTGTTAGGTTTATGTTCCTGCTTTTTATCCGGATGTACTAAACGGGATGTGAGATCGAATGAGGCAAGTACGAAATTTTTATTGATGAGCGGAGCGAGTTCATCTTCTTTATTATATGGTTTTTCTCCGTTGTATGGACCTTCTGGTGGGCAGCTTCAGCTTAATGAAACAGTTGACAAAATTTTACTCAATCAATATGTTTCTATAACTTATATTTCTGCTGCGTTTATTACAGCTGGAACAGCTTTCAAATTGTCTCTTTTTCCATTCCATCAATGGACTCCTGATGTATATGAAGGAGTGTGATTCGTTGAGATCCGCAAATTAATGTACTCGTTGTAGATAATTAGGGAACATTAAGCAATCGTGGGATTTTATATCCGTTACATCCTGTGGGCGTGCGGGAACATATAGAAATTCCCTCAAATCCAGTCGTTGTATCAATAATTGACTCTTGCTGTATTACAAATTCCAAAGAATTTCATGATAAATCTCGTACGAGCAAAACAGAGTAGAATTACAAATTTAGTAAATCGGTGTCTTATTTTATGTTTTTCCGTCTTCATTTTAGAAGATATTCTATTGGACAATTTGTTAATCAAGGGTAGATTCGTTTGAAATATATGTCGAATTAAGAATTCAATCTATTTCTACAGATTTTTTCAAGACTCCTTATGGAAGGAAAAGCTGCAGGTCCCTTTAAAAGCTTATTTACGATACGAAAAGCGCGTGTTCGATTTAATTTTTAATTAAAAAGTCTCCT